AGAGGGGGAGGGTTCAATAACCAATTATCTTTTCATCCATGATTGGCATGAATATATCATACCGATAGATTGGTATTGATTGATGATATTGGTTGGGTCGAGCTGGATTTGAACCAGCGTAGGCATATCGCCAACGGATTTACAGTCCGTCCTCATTAACCACTCGGGCATCGACCCAGAAACAAAAAAGTAATTGAAAGTCTTTAGGTTAAGATACTGAACGAATGGGTATCCTATTTCATGGTACCCCTAGGGGAAGTCGAATCCCCGTTGCCTCCTTGAAAGAGAGATGTCCTGGTCCACTAGACGATAGGGGCCGTCAATCATCATAATATGAAAGGTCCCCGGAAGTTGTCAATAGTACGGCCAAAATTATTAATAATATTCTTATTGGTTTCCTATCCTTATTATTTGTTCATTCATAAACTTCTATATCTACTACAAAATAAAAAAAAAGAATCCACCCAGAGAGAGTTTGCTCATATATACCAATAAAAAATGTTTCTCTATGGATAAAAATCCTTTGCGCATTGCTCGGATATGCCTATACATTCCGTTTTCTCATAAGGTTGGCCAACACAACAATGGTTATGTACGGGATTGAGAAATATTGGTTCTGGGGGTGAAAGGAGGGTATATACCGGACCAAATTTTTTTCTTCATTTTTTTTTAGAAAAAGTGAAGTACTATACCCTAATATGGGAACGTAAAGTATATTGGTAACATAAAGTATACGAAGTTGTCTTTTCCATCTTGGAGAGATGGTATTGGTTCTTAATCTGTAAATAGATAGAGCTTTGGATGGATCAGAGATCCATGTAAAAGATCCTTAAACTATTCGAGTTGATAATGTAACGAATCACACTTTTATCACTAAACTATACTCGCCACGATCCGATTGACAGATATTCCGTTACTTCTTTCCTTCCTTCCACATTTGAATCTAAATTCCGGAATTACTTAATTCTTGCTCTTCCATTTCCAAGAGAGAACAAAGAATTCTATTGATTCTAGGATTTTCTTTCCCCTTATCAAGGGATTTTTTCCTCAACCCCTTTAATCTTCTACAGGAATAATATTGAAACCTGGTGAAACGATGTCTTCTACAAAATGTGGAAGGATTATATCAATCTTTTATTTAGAAAGAAAAGAATTGGTTAAATATAATCGCCATCTTTCAAACTAGAAGGGGTTTCCTTACAACCATCGATCTTCTTAGGTTTGCGATAGATTTTATCCGGGAACATATTCCTCATTTGTTCGAATTTTCTACAGTTTGTAGAAGAATGATATTCGAAGAATTCTGTTAGAAAAGAATTGAATTCTTCGAATATCATTCATTTTCGAAAGATCTTCCTCTTCCGAGAGAGAAGGGAGGATTCCATTGAGTCAAGGTTGTTCATCTTCATTTTATTTGATCTGAGAACCATAAACTGGAACGGATCCATATTTTGAGCTCTCAATCCTTGTCGATCTCTTTCCGTTGTCGCTCTCTCATAGTAATAACATCTTGGAGGTTTGCAAGGATAACTCGGTATATATACCCTATGGTCATTGAACCGAGTATGTCTAGGATTAACTAATTGTCTGGCTCCGGGAATGGTGGGAGCCATACCCAATAAATTCTTCATTCGCTTTGTATCACGGAGTTTCTAGTATAGACATCCCTACCCTCTTCTTTTGTTGTCTATATATCGTAGTGGACTCACTCATTACTATATGATGGGGGGGCCCTTTTAACTCAGCGGTAGAGTAACGCCATGGTAAGGCGTAAGTCATCGGTTCAAGTCCGATAAAGGGCTCATGTTTACTACGAAGAAGGTCCGGGTGTCCATTTAGAATATATTAAATAGAGAAAAAATTTTTCACTGAAATATGAAAATAAATAAAGAATCGGATCCAGTCCGTTTTTTCTCTTATTTTATGGACGAACGATGGGGATTGAACCCGCGCGTGGTGGATTCACAATCCACTGCCTTGGTCCACTTGGCTACGTCCGCCCCGAAAAAACAAACCAATTGTCTCTATCTAGGTTCTTCCAAGAAAAAGAAAATTTCTAGGTCAATGAACTAACGTTTGTATGTAGGTCGGCGATCTCTGACAGGGGATCAAAGCAAGATCGATTACTAACTCTCAACCAACTCTCGAACAAGTTGTTCGGTCGTGGACCTCTATCAAATAGAAAATATGTTGTGATAAAGATTAAGTATTTCGTATTTATCCCGGAGAAATATCTCTATCTCATCCTCCCTCAGTTCTTTTTAACTGGAAAAAGAATCTTTCTTCCGTAGTGATCCTTTGCCCATTCACCCACGAACGATAACGATCGTTTCTTCCCTTCCAGATTAGATTATCAATTTGTTCTAAAAGAATAAAATTTTGCAAATTGGTTTGGTAGATCTCACGAACGAACGAGCCATCAACATGGACATGGTTCGGTTTCAATTTTATTTATAGAGATCTATCTTGGGATTTCTTTTCTTTTTTCTCTTTATACTCAGAACTTTTCCATCCGAACAACTCCAGGTGGAGTATTTCATCGGAGGGTCGTTGTTTCAAATGATTGAGCGAGATTGCGTCGACAAGTTTGACCGACTCTATCTGCTTTTCACATATTAAGATTCAGTGAATCTAGACCATTGGAACGAAGGACGTATCAAAGAATTGGAACATGCGTTCATTTATGCTTTTACTGGAACGGGTTTAGGAGTAGATCTTGTACATCTGTACTATCCAGATCTCATAGTAGTAAAAAGGGATAAAAGGATCAGGTAAACCGGGAATGAATGAGTAAGGTTTGAAGGATTAAGCTTCTTCAGAAATGAAGGCCTATGCATTCAACATATTGCAAATATGCAATCGGTTCCGTTTAAGGCGGCTTCCTTTGGGCTTCAATCCACTTCATTTTTGAGTAAGGGGTTATATAGTTTCGTCCCAACAGACTTCTTTATTCTATTGTTCGAGAGTTCTTCGAGTTTCTCGAAGAGATAGTGATAAAAAAAAAAAAACGCCTTGTTTCTTTTATGTTACAATTAGTTCCAGTTCTACGATCCGAACTATTGGGATTGGACAGATTAGACAGATTGGATCGGACAGATCTCTTCATCATACTGTCTAGGAATCACCTACACCTTATTTAGAATATTCCAATGATCGATCCTAATTACTTACTATTCGAACGAAAGCCAAGATCGAATAGACTGGGATCAATAATTAGAACCTTGGTGGATTAGTAACCCCAAATAATGTAATGGATGATGATTGCATATCATCATGTCAGTCGTTACTTAACTTATTTTATCTCCCCCCCCTTTTTTTTTTTTTCTTAATGAAAACAGGTTTGTTTATAGATGCGATCATCTGGTATCAGATCAATCTCGATCGATGAGGAATAATAATCTGCCTGCCCTGTTCCAACGTTCCCAGTCATCGATCTCAATAAGGACATGGGAATAGTTGATATGATCCGAAAAACAAACTCTTCAGGGCCAAATAATATCATAGGGACTATGAGGGAATATATATATAAGAGTAGTGTAACTTAGTGGAATGTATAGGGCTATACGGGCTCGAACCGTAGACCTTCTCGGTAGAACAGATCAAAGTTCTTATTATCAAAATGATTTGAACTGTTCCAAGAACCCAACATGCATTTTATCGCATTGGGCTCTTTCATTAACTGATGGAAAGATCGGTTAGTCTGCCATTCTCCTCTTTCCAGGAAGATACTAATATGGCTCCGTGTGCTCCAAATTATTCCCCTTCGGAGCAATCCCAAAGTTATTCAAAAGGTTTACTTGACGTAGGTCTGCCTTGCTCGGGCATAGATTGACTCAAATAGAGTCTCCTCTATCGCTCCAAAAGTAAAATATGACACTTCATACACCTAAAAGTTCATAGAGCGAAAAGAATCGATTTTGAGGTCCTCGTATTATACTCATTATGCCTGGCATTGAACGGAGCTGGGATTGACCATATCAATTAGATTTGTAATTCGAATCGGATCGAACTTCATCTTTGTCATGCTATTGTTCCCCAGAGAAACAAATTGATAGAGTAAGACTATTTCACATAGAATCTATTTCGTGGATCGGACGAATCGATAAACTCTCTCGAAAACCATTGGCGCACGTGTAAACGAGGTGCTCTACCTTGCTGAGCTATAGCCCTTCCTTACCAATCTTGGTGATACACTACTATACTAACCAGATGGATCACTTTCTGTCAAGGTAGATATTTAATGATCCGATACTATGATCCAATACGTTCTAATAAGTTTGATCTGTGCCAGGGACACATTGTCTATACGTTCAATTCCATATAGAATCGTTTATAAGTCCAACTCTACCTATGAGAATAAATGACCCACTTAACTCAGTGGTTAGAGTATCGCTTTCATACGGCGAGAGTCATTGGTTCAAATCCAATAGTAGGTAAACTTATTAGATACCATTTAAGAATCGATGGCATCTAATAAGTTTTACTCCACTTTTTTGGATCGAGACGGAACATTGAACCCATTTTCAGATAATTATAGGAAATGTTTAATTAGAGAGAGGAGGGGCTAGCACTGATAGCCTCTAATCGTGTTCTAGCTCTTTTCAGAGCTACATCAGCCTCAATTGCTTGTCTTTTACCTTCGGCTCGAGCTAAGTTAGCTTTAGCTATTTGAAAAGTTTCCTGTGCCTCTTTGAGATTGATGTCAACATCTCTCTCTGCATTATTTACCAATATGGTGATTCCATCATTGTCTATCTTGGCGAAACCACCCATCAAAGCCATAGTCGACCACTGCCCATTGAGACGTATTTTCATAACTCCTATATCTACAGCTGCCACAAGTGAAGCATGATTGGGTAATACGCCAATTTGACCACTATTAGTAGATAAAATTATTTCTTTAACTTCTGAATCCCAAACGACTCGATTAGGAGACAGTACACGAAGATTTAGGGTCATTTTCAGAATTAACTTTCCACTTTAGGAGTTAATAGCCTTCGCGGTAGCTTCATCAATGTTACCCACCAAATAAAAAGACTGTTCGGTAAGACTATCTAATTCTCCGGAAAGGATCATTTGAAACCCTTTAATTGTTTCCATGAGACCAACATATTTGCCCGGGGAACCTGTAAATACCTCTGCTACAAAAAAGGGTTGTGATAGGAAACGTTCAATTTTTCTTGCTCTTGCTACGATTAAACGATCTTCTTCCGATAATTCGTCCAGTCCAGGAATGGCTATAATGTCTTGAAGTTCCTTATAACGTTGTAAAGTTTGCTTAACCTCTTGTGCAATTTCGTAATGTTCTTCGCCTACGATCCAAGGTTGGAGCATAGTCGATGTTGAATCTAAAGGATCTACTGCTGGATAGATACCCTTGGCAGCTAATCCTCTCGATGGTACGGTAGTAGCATCTGAATGTGCAAATGTTGTAGCAGGAGCAGGGTCGGTCAAGTCGTCAGCAGGTACATAAACTGCTTGAATCGAGGTTATGGATCCCTTTTTTGTGGAAGTAATTCTCTCTTGCAAAGAACCCATTTCCGTGCCAAGGGTTGGCTGATAACCCACGGCGGAAGGCATTCTGCCCAATAGGGCGGATACCTCTGATCCCGCTTGCACAAAGCGGAAGATGTTATCTATAAATAATAGTACGTCTTGCTCATTTACATCTCGGAAATATTCGGCCATGGTTAAAGCAGTTAAACCGACTCTCATACGAGCTCCTGGCGGTTCATTCATCTGACCATAGACCAGAGCCACTTTTGATTCTGATATGTTTTGTTCATCAATTACTCCCGATTCTCTCATTTCCATGTAAAGATCATTCCCTTCACGGGTACGTTCTCCTACTCCGCCAAATACAGATACCCCTCCGTGAGCCTTAGCAATGTTGTTGATCAACTCCATAATGAGTACTGTTTTACCCACTCCAGCTCCTCCGAATAAACCGATTTTTCCCCCACGGCGGTAAGGAGCCAAAAGATCTACTACTTTAATGCCTGTTTCGAAGATGGATAGTTTTGTATCCAACTCTGTAAAGGCGGGAGCAGATCTATGAATAGGAGATGTTGCGCGAGCATCTACAGGACCCAAATTATCAACAGGTTCTCCAAGAACATTGAAAATTCGTCCAAGAGTAGCTCCACCAACTGGAACACTCAGAGGAGCCCCTGTGTCAATCACTCTCATTCCTCTCGTCAAACCATCTGTAGCACTCATAGCTACAGTTCTAACCTTATGATTTCCTAATAATTGTTGTACCTCACAAGTAACCTGAATTTCCTGACCGTCTGTACCTTGACCCTTAACTGTTAATGAATTGTAAATATTAGGCATATTACCTGGAGGAAAAGAGACATCAAGTACTGGGCCAATGATTTGGGCAATACGTCCCACATTTTTTTCCACAAGTGTGGAAACCCCAAGAACAAGAGGATTGGTTCTCATACAAAAATGGAAAGAATTTCCATGAAGAATATATATATATATTATTTTGCCAATATCATCAAAAAAAAAAAAAAAAAAAAAAACAATGTTCCGTATCAGGTCGATGAAATCAGTCAATAATGAATGGGAGTTACTGCTTTAGTAATAGCCTACTTTATTGAAAAGTTTGAATTTATTCATATTTGGAATATGAAGTAGGTAGATGGATATGGATAAGGATCATGCGCAAGTCTTCAATTCATCTATAACTAGAACCAATTTCTCCATAACTAAAACAAAAAATACTTCACCATTATGTCCAGATCCTCTGTGAAATTTGAAACTTGAACCCTATTCATGACCTTTCTCTCATTGGTCGTTATCTCCTCTCTTCGTACGCACATCTGTTCCCTATTCTATATGTATTTTCATATGGACAATTCGCACCATTATGGTCAAAGGTCGATTCGGTTCCTAAAATTAATTAATGAGCTAGTTTAACAGCTGAAAGGTGCTCGGGTCAATCCGTGGAGGAAGAACTTAAAGAGCAAAGATTGGGTTGCGTCATACATAAAGAACATTATACAATGAGAGTGTATCTAGCAGATCTTATTGTCCAATAACGGACGACTGTTTTGTAGGATATTTCTGTAAAAATCGATTTTTTACGTTCGATCCATGTCGAGTAGACCTCGTCCTTGCGAGAAATAATTATTAATAAAGGAGGGACTTATGTCACCAAAAACAGAAACTAAAGCTAGTGTCGGATTCAAAGCTGGTGTTAAAGATTACCGATTAACTTATTATACTCCTGAATATCAGACCAAAGATACGGATATCTTGGCAGCATTCCGAGTAACTCCTCAACCCGGGGTGCCACCCGAGGAAGCGGGAGCAGCAGTAGCTGCTGAATCTTCCACCGGTACATGGACCACTGTTTGGACCGATGGACTTACCAGTCTTGATCGTTACAAGGGGCGATGCTATGACATTGAGCCCGTTCCTGGAGAGGAGAGCCAATTTATTGCCTATGTAGCTTACCCCTTAGACCTTTTCGAAGAAGGTTCTGTTACTAACTTGTTCACTTCCATTGTAGGTAATGTATTTGGATTCAAGGCCCTACGGGCTCTACGTTTGGAAGATTTGCGGATTCCCCCTGCTTATTCCAAAACTTTTCAAGGTCCACCTCATGGTATCCAAGTTGAAAGAGATAAATTGAACAAATATGGCCGTCCTTTGTTGGGATGTACTATCAAACCAAAATTGGGTCTATCGGCTAAGAACTATGGTAGAGCAGTTTACGAATGTCTCCGTGGTGGACTTGATTTTACCAAGGATGATGAGAACGTAAATTCCCAACCATTCATGCGCTGGAGAGATCGTTTTGTCTTTTGTGCGGAAGCAATTTATAAGGCTCAGGCTGAGACGGGTGAAATTAAAGGACATTACTTGAATGCTACTGCAGGTACATGTGAAGAGATGATGAAAAGGGCAATATTTGCAAGAGAATTAGGAGTTCCTATCGTCATGCATGACTATCTGACGGGAGGTTTTACTGCAAATACTAGTTTGGCTCATTATTGCCGAGACAATGGCCTACTTCTTCACATTCACCGCGCGATGCATGCAGTTATTGACAGACAAAGAAATCATGGTATGCATTTCCGTGTACTGGCTAAAGCATTGCGTATGTCCGGTGGAGATCATATTCACGCCGGTACTGTAGTAGGTAAACTTGAAGGAGAACGAGACGTCACTTTAGGGTTTGTTGATCTACTGCGTGATGATTTTATCGAAAAAGATCGAAGTCGTGGTATTTACTTCACTCAAGATTGGGTATCTATGCCAGGTGTTCTGCCCGTAGCTTCAGGAGGTATTCACGTTTGGCATATGCCTGCTCTGACCGAGATCTTTGGAGATGATTCTGTACTACAGTTTGGTGGGGGAACTTTGGGACACCCTTGGGGAAATGCACCTGGTGCAGTAGCTAATCGGGTTGCTCTAGAAGCTTGTGTACAAGCTCGTAATGAAGGACGTGATCTTGCTCGTGAAGGTAATGAAGTGATCCGTGAAGCTAGTAAATGGAGTCCTGAACTAGCTGCTGCTTGTGAAATATGGAAGGAGATCAAATTTGAATTTGATACGATTGATTACTTGTAATTCAGTGACTTTCATTCTACCAATCGCACTCGGCCCAATCTTTAACCACTACCACAAAGATTAAGCCAAATAAATTGTGAACGGAGATCTGGGATCTATCTATCTATATCTATCTATAGATAGATATAGATAGATATTTCCGAGGTCAAATATACCAGAGTGAGTCGATGAAAAGATAACGAATCCAATTCATCCTTTTCATCCTTTAAATTGATCTTATGAATCATTCAATAGGGTTGGTAGCTCAGTGGATCAGAGCTCATGGTTCCGGACCATGAAGTCAAGGGTTCAAATCCCTTCTAGCCCAAAAGATTTTGTATTTGGGATGAAAATTCCTTTTCATCACGGTATAGGAGAAAATATTTCTTTATAAAAGAATAAAGGGTTCTATCATAATCCCGGATCGATACTTTGGATTCCTAATCAATAATGAATGGAGATTATTTCTAAATGATTCATTCCACTATTGATTAATAATTCTAATCATTTTATTTATACGACTTCTCTTAATACAAAATAAGATAGGAAAAGTAAAAATTGAAACCTTTATATGGAAAACTCTATGTCTATAAAGGAGTGGTTCGAAGACAGGCGTAAAATAACTGGATTACTAAAAGATTCGGTCGAAGGGGATAGTAAGGACGTAAATGATATGGAGAAGAACAAAAATCTAAGTATTGATTACGTGAAAATTAATAGATTATGGGTTCAATGCGACAATTGCGAGAGCTTGCTCTATATCAGATTTTTGAGAGAGAATAAAAGTGTTTGTGAAGAATGTGGATATTATCTGCAAATGAATAGTTCAGATAGAATCGAACTTCCAATTGATCATGGCACTCGGCGCCCTATGGATGAAGACATGTACACTCTAGATGTTCTTCAATTTCATTCTGAGGATGAACCTTCTAATTCTGATCCTATTCCTTCTGAGGATGAACCTTATAAGGATCATATCACTTCCTGTCAAATAGAGACAGGTTTAACTGATGCTATTCAAACAGGCATAGGTAAATTAAATGGTATTCCTATCGCACTCGGAGTTATGGATTTTAAGTTCATGGGAGGTAGTATGGGCTCCGTAGTAGGTGAGAAAATAACCCGTCTGATCGAACGCGCTACCGAGGAATCTCTTCCAGTCATTATGGTGTGTGCTTCCGGAGGAGCACGCATGCAAGAAGGAAGTTTTAGTTCAATGCAAATGGCTAAAATAGCTTCTGCATTATATATTCATCAGAAGGATAAAAAGTTGTTATATGTATCGATTTTGACGTCTCCGACAACCGGTGGAGTGACTGCTAGTTTTGGCATGTTGGGAGATATCATTATTGCCGAACCTAAAGCGTACATTGCATTTGCAGGTAAAAGAGTAATTGAACAAACATTAGGTCAGAAAGTGATTGAAGATTTTCAGGTGACTGAAAATTTATTTGGTCATGGTTTATTTGATCTGATTGTTCCACGTAATCTCTTAAAAGGTGTTCTGAGTGAACCATTTCGGCTTTACGGTCTTCCTCGTAGAAACAAATGAACTTTGAGTTTTGTTCCTTATAACGAAAAAGGATCAAATCGAGTTCCTTGTAACGAAAGTGAAAGTGATACAGTTTCTTATCATGGTGAAAGAAGGAATTCTCGAAGAGAATTGCTTCTCACTCCTTTCTTACCAACAATTTCTTATTCTCGATCCTATACTAACAAGAAATATAGCCAATTTTTCCACTCTCCAAAATAAGATAAAATTTGGTCAGGATTCATGTTCTTCCACTATTTTATTATATAGTATGAATAAGTGATGTAATGGATCTGTTTATATATATATATTGTAATAGAGAAGATCCTCATTGTTGAACTCGGGATCTTATCCAAAAACAATTTAGGATCCAACTTGAAATGATTCTTTTTCGGGATTTTTGGAAGAGACGGATAAAAGAACAACATTTGTGTACATGTATTCTATAAAGAAGGACGAATAGGACTGCTCATTTGGTCCCATCACTTATTTGATCTTATAATCATTCCTTGTAATATGGATAAACAGTTCATTTATTAACTAAGGTAATCGTTCTATGATAATTTCTAACCTACCCTCTATTTTCGTGCCTTTAGTTGGCTTATTACTTCCGGCAATTACAATGGTTCTTTTTTATCTGTATATTCAGAAGGACGAGATTTTATGAATCTGATAAAATAATATTTAAGAAATGGGTTCGGATCTTTCAATTGCAGCGGAACAGATAGGATATCTATATCTATTTCAGATGATATGAGATAGAACCTTTATAGACACAAAATAGGTATAAATATCCATATGTATTTATTCATATTAATAATATGAATATGTCTAAATACATATGGATATAAGATATATGCATGTGTCAATAGATAGGTATTGATCAATAGGGTTAATATTGTCGGTTATATTTTTTCATATGATATACATATCTATTCTATTTCTGGAGATATTTATACTCCACTGATCCAGTGTTGTTTCTAAAATTGATAAATTAAGGAAGGACCAATTTTTAATAAACAGTAAGAATGAATGGACAAGAAGAGAAACTTGGCTGACTTGACTGAAATGTTAGCTATATATATATAGATAGCTAGTTCATAATAGTTTGGGAACCAAAGGATGAAAAACTTGGCCATTCCCTCAACTTCAATAGGATGGAATTGAATACAATTTTTTATGAATCGTCGATCCAAATGGCTCTGGATAGAACCTATAACAGGGTCTCGAAAAATAAGTAATTTCTTTTGGGCTTTTACCCTCTTTCTGGGTTCACTAGGATTTTTCCTGGTCGGGATTTCTAGTTATTTTGGTGAGAACCTGATACCCCTATTGTCATCTCAGCAAATACTCTTTGTTCCACAAGGAATTGTAATGTGTTTTTATGGTATTGCAGGTCTGTTCATTAGCTCTTATTTGTGGTGCACAATTTTGTTCGATGTGGGTAGTGGCTATAATAAGTTTGATAAAAGAAAAGGAATTGTATGTCTTTTTCGTTGGGGATTTCCCGGAAGAAATCGTCGTATTTTCCTACGATTTCTTATGAAGGATATTCAGATGATCAAAACGGAAGTTCAAGAAGGTATTTCCCCTCGTCGTGTTCTTTATATGGAAATAAAGGGACGACAAGACATTCCTTTAACTCGTACTGGTGATAATTTGAACCTAAGGGAAATCGAACAGAAAGCTGCCGAATCAGCCCGTTTCTTGCGTGTATCCATTGAAGGGTTTTGAAATGAACCGGGGAGTTCTTTATCCTCGACATACATTTAAATGTATGTCGAGACATTGGAATATAGATCAGATCAAGGAACATGAATTAATATCCAATCAGGAAATTGAAATATTTTTTTTTTTTTTCATATAAATTGAAATAAATATTGAAAGATAATTGTATGGAAATGGAACGATATAATTAGATAGGATTTTTATCAACAATCTAAGATTTTTATGAAATAGTATAGGAAGAGGTAATATAGGAAGAGCAATAAGTTATGATAGAACTGGTATTTGTCCGGGGAAAAAATCATGCAGTTAATTCCTACTAAATGATATTTATGAAATGAATAAGACCGAGATTCTTTTGGTAGTTCCCGAACACGCCATATCATTTCCTATCCTAAAGAGGGCGATCTTATAGAGTAAGTAGATGGATATTATGTATCAGAAAGAACAATGACTAGATCCAGATATAGTGGTCCGGTTTCTCTAAAACTAGAACGTTTTCCTCCCATCACGATTCTTCATCACGATCCAATTAATTCTTATATGATTTTGTCATTCTTTCATTTTTAAAGAGCATTTTTCATCTTTGGAAATAACTGGGGAAAGATTTGTAAAGGATTGATTCAGTGATCAGAAAAGGATCTTGTGGGAATGAATAAGACTTATGTTACTTCAAGTTATTCGTATAAAAAAGAGTCAGATGGAATGGAAAAAAGAAATAGATAATTGGTACAGATAGAAACGATCTGGAATGATCAGATATCTGAGAACGATCTCCTCCTTATGCTCCGTCTCACTCATTTTGAGCAAACCTTTTACTTTTTCTCCGAGAATATTTTTTCTCGAAACAATTACGCAATAGATCAATTTATGAGTCTCATACCTCATTCTATTACTCGTACTTTGTCTAGATTTTGGGCAGAACTGACGAGTAAATCAGGTTCGTTAGCGATTCACGAATTGGAAGTGGCCAAATATAAAGCATCAGCTTCCCTAAGATATCTCGCATTTTTAGTAGTACTGCCCTGGATAATTACTATTTCATTACGGAAATGGTTGGAGCCTTGGGTCACAGATTGGTGGAATACTGGTGAATCTCAGAAAATTTTTGATTATCTCCAGGACGAAAATACTCTGAGAAGATTTGAGAAAATAGAAGAACTATTCCTGTTAGAAATAATGGTGAAAGATTCTTTGGGAACACATTCACAAGATTTTCGTACCGAGATTCAAAAAGAAACGATCCAATTGGTTGAAATGTACAATGAAGATTGTGTCAAGATAATCTTAGATTTATTAACAAATATAATAGGTTTTGCTTCTATAAGTGCTTATCTCATTCTGGGTAAGAAGAAACTTGCCATTATAAATTCTTGGATCCAAGAATTATTCTATAGTCTGAGCGATACAATGAAAGCTTTTTCCATTCTTTTAGTAACCGATCTATTTATTGGATTTCATTCGCCCCATGGTTGGGAACTGGTAATCAATTCGATCTCCGAACATTATGGATTTGCTCATAACGAACGAATCATATCTGGTTTTGTTTCAACTTTTCCAGTCGTCTTAGACACGATTCTTAAATATTGGATCTTTCGTCGTTTCAATCGTATATCTCCGTCACTTGTAGTAATTTATCATTCGATGAATGAGTAAAGAATAGGTTTTTTTTCTGATCGACAACAATTGAAACAGAATAAGAAAGTGTTTTCCGTGTTCAGAAATTAGCTATTCCTTCCCCTCATTCTTCTCCTGGTGCGAGACTTCCGATTTCTTACTTTTAGGTTTGGTTCAATCAATATAGTAGCAGAATTTTTGACAGGTAACTATGATAGCTACCTACTCTCACCCGAAAAATGATTTGGAACCAATAATTGAACCATGCAAAATAGAAATACTTATGGCTGGACGAAAAAGATGACTCAGTTAATTTCCGTCCTGGTCATGATACATATCATAACTCGGACATCCATTTCGAATGCATATCCCATTTTTGCACAGCAGGGTTATGAAAATCCCCGAGAAGCAACTGGACGTATTGTATGTGCCAATTGTCACTTGGCCAAAAAACCTGTAGATGTTGAGGTTCCGCAGTCCGTTCTTCCCAATACCGTATTTGAAGCAGTTGTTAAGATCCCCTATGATACGCAAATCAAACAAGTTCTTGCTAATGGTAAGAAAGGGGGTTTAAATGTAGGAGCTGTTCTAATTTTACCCGAGGGCTTTGAATTAGCTCCTCCGGATCGTATTTCTCCTGAGATTAGAGAAAAGATGGGTAATCTTTATTTTCAGAACTATCGTCCCAATCAAAAAAACATTATTGTAATAGGTCCTGTTCCTGGTCAAAAATATAGTGAACTCGTGTTCCCCATCCTTTCACCAGATCCTGCTACTGATAAAGAAGCTCACTTCCTGAAATATCCCATATATGTGGGTGGTAATAGAGGAAGAGGGCAAATTTATCCCGACGGGAGTAAGAGCAACAATACGGTCTATAGCGCTTCAGCAACAGGAAGAGTGAGCAAAATTTTACGTAAAGAAAAGGGTGGATACGAGATTACTATCGAGAATACATCAAACGGTGGACAAGTGGTTGACATTGTACCTCCAGGACCGGAACTTCTTGTTTCCGAAGGCGAATTTCTAAAAGTCGATCAGCCATTAACAAATAACCCTAATGTGGGTGGATTTGGTCAAGGAGATGCAGAGATAGTACTTCAAGATCCATTACGTGTTAAAGGTCTTTTATTATTCTTTGCATCTGTCATTTTAGCACAGATATTTTTGGTCCTTAAGAAGAAACAATTTGAGAAAGTTCAATTGGCCGAGATGAATTTTTAGGTCTATAGATTTTTGAACAGGAAGTTGACTGATTGGATCAAAAATTAATACCTCTTCGGAGATGGAGAGCCTTTTATCCTCCTTCTCCCTTATATATTCTTGGAAAAATGTTTATGTGGATATATCTACATTTTGAATAGGGAGTGACTCAATAAGCACTGGAACAGATAAACTTGTCGAACAATCCCCGTATGCTATGTTATATCGTGTACTATATACACGCCATTTATTTCTTTCCTTGCCCATGTTCAAAAGAAAAAATTCGGAAAATAGATAGATCGTATCGTAGGGAGGAGAGATGAGTAGAACGACTAAACCATCTTGGAGAAAATTCCTATTAGCATTGACGATTGTTTTGTACATTATATTGAGGAATTTAAGAATTAATAAAGAAGGAAGAGCAGACAAGTAAAGGGCAATATCACTCATTAAGCAAAACAACCCTATAAAACTTTTGATAGGGTTCGTTCCTAATGTGAGAAAACGAATAAAAGGTATATTTCCTCCTCTTTTATTTTGTAAGCCAAAATAAGAGAATAAAATATTCTATCCGCACATTTAGATTCTAATGGGTTTTTACAGAAACTTCACGTAATATCCCATCAGAGAAATGAGCAAATATTTAGTAATTAATATTTTCCGTTTTCCTTTTGTTCCTTCGACAGAGATTGAAACTGGATCGATCCAATTTTTTTTTTTTTTTAATAATATAGCGAAAGAATAGATTGGCTCATTACTTGACTAAAAGGCATTGAATGAAGTAAATGGCAGAGTCATTTTATTTGTACGAATCTTCTCTTCTAATTAATATTGAAATTGATACATACAGAAAGAAGAGAATCTCAAAAAGAGATTTCGATAAGGCCTTACCCTTCATTGAAGGGTAAGGCCCTATCTATTTTTCACTTTCGCATGTATAGTATTCCCCATAGTAAGTGCATTTTCCCTACTATAGGGATGACCCTAATCCGGAATATGAACCATAGAAAAAGATACCCAGTAGACCAATCACGATAATACCAGTTACAGTACCTATCACCCAAAGAGGGATCCTTCCAGTGGTATCGGCCATTTCTCTTACTCCCTTTCACATTTTCTTAAGTGGTCATGCTCGAGACATAAACAGTCATAGCATATATAATTATGAGTATTGGATCTTTCCGAATGGAGTGAGAAGATTCTCATTGTTTCTAATTGAAAAAATAATTAGAGAATAGAACAGCAAGTACAAAAATGAGTAGCAACCCCCAATAGAGGCTGGTACGATTCAATTCAACATTTTGGTTGTTCGGGTTTGATTGTGTCATATCTACATACTTTCTTTAGATAAAGTTTATCGCTGGATGAACTGCATTGCCGATATTGATCCCAAGAAAAAAACTGTAGGGACAGCTAGCCCGTGAACGGCCAACCATCTAACTGTAAAAATCGGATAAGTTCTATCTATAGTCATTAGTGCCTCCTAAAAAGATCTAGTAAATTCATCGAGTTGCTCTAACGGATCGAAACGGCCAGTTACTAATGGAACCTCTTGTCGGCTTTCTGTGAAATACTCATTCGGCCGGGGGCTCCCGAACACATCATAAGCCAAACCCGTGCTGACAAATAACCAACCTGCAATGAATAGAGAAGGTATAGTAATGCTATGGATAACCCAGTATCTAATACTAGTAATAATGTCAGCAAAGGCGCGTTCTCCCGTATTCCCAGACATGCTCAGCTCCATATATTATTGTAAAGTCAGTCAAGGGGGAATTGATCCCATGAAAGATAGAGATCAGGAAATGGAAAACTACTGATATCTTCTCCAATCCTTGTTTGATTGTCAATGTTATACCAAGGGTATCTTTGAAGTCTACTGGACCAGTATAGCTAGCCTTCTTCCGACACAGCAATAAAATTTTGCTGAATATCGAAAGGAACGGGATAGAATGATTCTGTTCCTGCCAGTTATTCCATCTCTGTTTGGTCAACTGAATCCCAACAGAAAAAAGAGAATATTGCATGTTCCGAGGGAACCCCTAAATCGATGTTGTAACAATTGCATATGGAAATTTTCGCGATCACAATTAGTTTCTACACTGTAGAATCGAAAAAGAGGATAATTGCCGCTTAAAGAGAAGCAAAGGGGTATCAATAACTATCAATACAACTCATCCAGAATATGATACTTTTATCCCTTCCTTTTTTCATTTCGACATGACATTAAGATGATCCCCGTGCAATTTGAATTACTGGGATCATCTACGCGGACATAATGTCGCTCTTCCAATAGTATCTGGCGCAGGTGGAGTTATGCCACTATAGTAAGTACCTTGTATTAACGAGTAGGTATTACTCATTGGATAAAACCGAGTGGATAGTGCATGCAATAGAACCTAGTCAATTTTAGGTATTTGAAATTACGAGCTACTCCTTGCAAGAGGTGGAATTCTTGTAATATTGGGCTCTACTAGCTCTAAGAATGAATATTAAAAAAACCTAATCCAACTAGAGGGTCGAATGATTGGATCAATAAGATCTAGAAAGGACAAACTGGATATTAATATTCTTACACCTAAACGTTAAATTCACAAAAATTTAGTTATGTCTGTAGAAGAGGTTTATTCCGGTTCAGTCTCTTCGTACTGATTGAGAATTTATTCACCCTGTAAGAAGATTGATTACATTACGTTCGACAATTTGTGAAGGGGTTTGCGGGTGCTATTCATTAGTTACTCGATCCATGTGGGGATTTCTAGGATAATGAAGAGAATTCCATCATAGATTTCCTCTCATCCATGTTCGTTCATACATATCCTATATATGATATAGGATTCTGAATTGGTACGAATTGGGACAATTGATCTTTTGTATTCTGATCTCAAGGTTACGAAAAGAAAAATTTAGGTAATTGTCTCATGAAGATATGTATAAACCATATTTCATTCAGTCCTTCCACGCCTACTATAATTAGTTATTTTGGTTTCTTATTGGCTTCTATCATTTTCACCCTAGTCCTATTCATTAGCTCGAGCAAGATAAAACTTATTTGAAATGAAGGAAGGGGAAACCCTCTCAGTTCACTATTGAAATGAAATTTCAATAATTTCGTGGATTTTCTCTATATTAATTTATGATCATTGAGATTCATAGCAAATTCAGGGTACTATCCAGGATAGCTATTATCCCTATTTATTCCGTTGAATCGAAATGGTTGAGGCTTTGCCATCCGGAATTGTGTTAGGTCTAATTCCTATCACTTTGGCCGGATTATTCGTAACTGCATATTCACAATACCGACGTGGTGATCAATTGGATATTTGATCCGGGAATATCTTTCCATTTCATTGGCTTGGCCTCCTACTTTTTCTGGGAGGTCAGATTCCATTGCTCGTTCCAGTTGTAACGGAATTATCGATAATCTAGAGAATTGAATTCTCTAGGAACAGAATCACGCTCTGTAGGATTTGAACCTACGGCATCAGGTTTTGGAGACCTACGTTCTACCGAACTGAACTAAGAGCGCTTCCTTTCAAATCTGGAGATAAAGGGAGGGAAGGAAAAATACCTTTCGTTGATACTCGTAGAGTATCAAACATTTTTGCATCTGATACGATTCACTTATTTGATGTTCCCTTCAAATCAATATCAAATGATCTTTCGTTCCTCTCTCTTTCTATAGAAAAGAAGGGATAGGTAGGGATGACAGGATTTGAACCTGCGACATTTTGTACCCAAAACAAACACGCTACCAAGCTGCGCTACATCCCTTCTAATCATTAGACAATGTTATTTTATAGGATTCAAAATCTGTTTCCCATATTTTTCCACCTTTATTTATCTTCGGTCTCGTGAGTGAAAAGACTTTATACATGCATGTAGGGTCTATTATCTAGAAGATATCTATTAATTAGCGAAATTTGGTTTGGTGATGAAACACCGTTTTCCTGTTCTATAAATAAGACCCCAGCCCGGATCAATATATACATATATTCATCAGTTCCGAGTTTACCCTACAAGATATTCATAACTATTGGGTTTAATCACTTACGCATTATGATCGATAAGGAGAATTTACAATGCAAGATCTAAAGACCTATCTTTCCACAGCACCTGTGTTAGCTATTTCATGCTTAAGTTTGATAGCCGGTCTATTGATAGAAATCAATCGTTTTTTCCCAGATGCTCTGACTTTTAATACCTTTTTTTACTCTTTGTCCTCCCTCTAAAACCAAGGGAAAAAATTGTGCTGGATCTACTTCTCCTACCTCTTGGATAAATTAGTTGATTCAGCCCAAAATAGAGATCCAAGTTTGGGAATGGAATGAGGGGAGTAGAATCAAAGTAGAAATATAGATCCAAAGGTTCTTTCCACGTTCAATTTTGTAAGTACAACTGAAAACTCCTAATCAAGTATTTTTTTTTTTTTTTTTTTTTTTTTTTAACTTGAAAATATTTCATCGTGAGATATCCGGCTATCAACTTCTATCCCTTTTTCCCTCTTTCTTTTTCAGATCAAAAAGCAAAGTAGACCCAATATCCAGAGTAAGTTTATGGCCAAGAGCGGAGATGTAAGAGTAACAATTACTTTGGAGTGCACTAGTTGTACCCAAGATAGTGTTTATAAAAAACACCCGGGGATTTCTAGATATACGACTCGGAAAAATCGACGCAATACACCTATTCGATTGGAATTAAAGAAATTTTGTCCCTATTGTTACAAACATACCATTCATGGAGAGATAAAAAAAAGAGATTAAACGTACTACTCCTACCCAGGGATAAGAATAGATCACAGATATAAAAAGAAATGGTATTTCAACAAGATCTTTAATGGAACGATATTTTCAAAAGATTTGGAATAAATAGTATTCAAAAGGTTCATGAAACAAACTATGGATAAACCCAAGCGATCTTTTCGTAGACATTTGACACCAATTCGTAGACATTTGTCACCAATTGGGTCGGGAGATCGGATCGATTATAAAAATATGAGCCTAATTAGTCGATTTATTAGCGAGCAAGGAAAAATATTATCCGGCCGAGTTAATAGATTGACCTCGAAACAACAACGTTTAATGACTAACGCTATTAAACGAGCTCGTATTCTATCTTTGTTACCTTTTCTTTATAATGAAAACTAATTTGATCCATAGAAATGCGAAATGAATCTACTCCTTAATCAAATCGGAGCTGGGATATCTGTTCGATACAGATGCAGATCTTTAGTCTATTGTCGAAAAAGTTGACAGGATTTAATTCTTTTCGTTTCGTTCATTTCCAATCCAATATTTCAAAAAATTGAAATGGTTCTACCTTCCCGGAGGGAATTCTCCGGGAGAATCTGTTCTATCCATTCCATCTCTACCTATTTCTTTCATCTATATCTAACCTATTTCATCACACGATAAGTTTTTCAAGATGGTGGAAAAGCAATTACTATCTAATACAGCTATTTGCGCAAGTGTTTTACGATTTGGAAGCAACTGCCTCTTATACAAATATTGGATGAATCTGTTATAAGAGACTCCATTGGCACGGGCTGCTGCATTGATCCGAGTAATCCACAAACGACGAAGATCTCTCTTGCGTTTACCTCTATCTCGGTAGGCGGAAACTAAGGCTCTAGCTTTTCGTTGGTTAGCAGTTCGAAAAAGTCTCGAATGGGCCCCTCGAGAGCCTGATACAAATGCAAGAATCTTTTTCCGACGTTTTCGAGCTATATATCCACGTTTCACTCTGGTCATTTCAATTTACTCTCATGAATCGCTAATCTTTTTCTCGGTTAGTCATTCGTTTGGTCCATTGAGAATAACACTGATTCTTCTTATTTAGAAAAGAAAAGTTCCAATGGCTTTTGCTACTGCAACCTTCCCCACCATAATTCCCTTTGGATAGGCATCTTCTGGGTAGGCAAGGACTGGGACCTTGTACTGAGAATGAGAAAAATCATGGGTTTCATCGTTTCTATGGTTCTTTCTCCAACGGTAAGGTCCTCTTTATACGCCGGAGCCTCTTATTCATTTCCGAAATATGAGATAAGTATGTTATCGGTAACTTGTACGATTTACCATCTCCAGCTCTACTCTTGAATCATCAAGTAATAAATACTCTCATTACAAGATCTATTCATACAGTAACGACATTTCATTCTGGGGTTGGCCAGGTAGCTGACCCTGTTGTTCCGTTCTCGCAGCAATATGAGCATAAACTTTATGCTTCTTAAATTTGCATGATTTCCCCGCTTAATGGATTGATGACCATTCGCTACCAATGAGGAATTGCTTTTCATCCCGCATAAAGGTGATTGGATTTGCACCAATGGAAACCATAAATTTCATCCCTGGTAAAGTTAGATGATGGATCTGTACTTGGTTACAGCGGGAAAATTATTCTGTTATTCCGTTGTAAGAATTTCCCAGTCTGTTTCAGCTTTTGATCCAAACGAGTCGCACATACACCCTAGCACATACTCCTCTACGCTGAGGACATCCTCGAAGAGCAGGAGATTTTTTTCTATTCTCTATTGGCTGTCTTGCATTTCTAATAAGTTGTTGAATAGTGGGCATTCTGGCTGGATTGTATGCGGAATCAATTGGTTCAGATTGATCCTAACCATATCGGGTGATTATGAAATGAATCACTTTCCCCCCTCCTTTTTTTTAAGGGAACAAAGAGATCAAATTACAGTTCATTTCAAAATAAATGAAAAGAGGATCTTCCGCTACGAGATCAACCTTCCGCTACGGCATCAACAATGCCATAAGCTTGGGCTTCTGTTGCTGACATAAAAACATCTCTGTTCAGGTCCCGTTGAATGACCTCTCCAAGGTTGCCTGTTCTTTCTATATAACATTTTGTTATGTAATCACGAAGCATTGTTACGTGTTCCGATTCCTTATGAAAATCTGCGGCTGGTCCGTCATAATAGGAACTAGAAGGTTGGTGGATCATAATCCTAGCGTGAGGTAATGCTATACGTTTAGTAATTTCTCCCCCGATTAGGATGAAAGATCCCATTGAAGCAGCTACTCCCATGCATATTGTGTGTACATCTGGTACTATTATTTGCATAGTATCGAAAATACCTACTCCCGGTATTACTGATCCACCGGGACAGTTAAGAAATGAGAATATCTCTTGATTTGCATCTTCTGCACTCAAATATACCATGAGACCCATGAGTTGATTTGCAATCTCGTGATTTATATCCTGAGCCAAAAAAAGTAATCTCTCTCGATAAAGTCGGTTGTATAAGTCGACCCAATTTGCATCTTCATCTCCAGGGGCTCGGAAAGGAACTTTTGGAACACCAACGGGCATTTTTTTAATGGAAAGAAGTGAAGCACTATACTCTAATATGGGAACGTAAAGTATATAAAGTTGTGTCACACATGAACTCTTCCATCTTGGATGGATGGTATTCATAGGGGAGGTTTTTAACCTATCTGGAAATAGAGCTTTCTTTAGATGGATCTCTAATCCATGTAAAAGATCCTTCAACTATTTGAGTTGATAATGTAACGAATCACACTTTTACCACTAAACTATATCCGCCACGATCCGATTGTAACATACGGATCGATCTTTTGTCCAACCAATAGGAAGATGAGGAGTTATCAACCCCCATTGAAAGTTTCTATCAATCATTATCTCGTTTTCATCATTATATGAATCTCCATCCCCGGAGATTCAATACTTGGGTAAATAGTATTTCATTCCCGGAGATGGCTCATTGTAATTATAAATTACCTTTGCGAACTGCTGATAAAACAATTACTAATGGGCCTGATACAACCATCAGAGTCAGAACAGTGAGCTGTGCAATAATCTCTAGATCCATTTCGTTTTCTTTCACCCCTATGATCCCATCGACTTGATGGATGTATGAATAAAATGTTGTCGAGATCAATCACTTTTCAAAATTTTTCCCTATCTGTCATGAACTTATAGCGTTGAACAACTAATATCTTTACAATAAGACAAGACATAAAAGCATAAATAAAATAGATAGATAGGGAACCATAAATGTTTTTCAATATAGGGGATGAAGAACTGATAGGAAGGGGGTTATTTGTTATAACCCTCTGTTTCCTTGTTTTTACAACAAGTATTTTAACTATCAGATTAGGTAGAGCGCTGTACGATCGTTGATTCTTTGCTTTTCTTGACTTGGCCTGGAAGCCAAGAAAAGCAAAGAATCATTTTGAACGAAATGAACAATACAATTCGCCAGATTGGTTTTTATCTAACGGAATAATTGCTATATTCATTGTATTGTCGATACAATCCGTACATGCTATGGTATTACATCTTCACTCCACCATTCATTTTGTTACACATGAACTCTTCCATTTTGGAGAGATGGCTGAGCGGACCAAAGCGGCGGATTGCTAATCCGTAGTACGGATCATCCGTACCGAGGGTTCGAATCCCTCTCTCTCCGTTCGGTCACTATTGATCCTGAAAACGGATAATTCCGGATCTTTCTACGGAACGGAAAAGCTAGATACTTTTTCCACTATTCTTTACGTCCGGGATTACGTCCTGGATCGTTCGATAGAAATCCAAAGATAAAAAGAGAAACGAAAAACATCACTACTGCGTAAACGAACAGCTTAAGAGTAAGCATTACGTAATCTCCGGGATCCTGATTATAAGTACAACAGAATAGATCATCAATCTTTGTACCATATATGGATACTTGAATACCAAGCAATAGTATGATTAAATGGGACCAATCCCCACATTGTGTATTGGTACATAAAAACGATAAAATATCTTTGCTTTTCCCTGCTATTATGTATGATTTGCTTCTCATTGCTATTATGTATGAACATAATTGTTTTGAACCTGTTCCATCATTAGCAATGTCCAAGTGAATAGATGTTCACCTTTGAGGTGATTCGGGGGTCTAGCTCGATAGCATGATCTATTCCAATCCAATGTTAGAAAGTTACATAGTGTCTACTTTTTCCGATAAAGGGGTGTTTTCATGGGTTTGCCTTGGTATCGCGTTCATACCGTCGTATTGAATGATCCTGGCCGGTTAATTGCTGTACATATAATGCATACAGCTCTAGTTGCTGGTTGGGCTGGTTCAATGACTCTGTACGAATTAGCAGTTTTTGATCCATCCGATCCTGTTCTTGATCCAATGTGGAGACAAGGTATGTTCGTTATACCTTTTATGACTCGTTTGGGAATAAAGGATTCATGGAGTGGATGGAGCATCACCGGAGAAACTTTAATTAATCCTGGTATTTGGAGTTATGAAGGTGTGGCCGGGGCACATATCATGTTTTCTGGCCTGTGCTTTTTGGCAGCTATCTGGCATTGGGTATATTGGGATCTGGAAATATTCTGTGATGAACGTTCGGGAAAACTTTGTTTAGATTTGCCCAAAATATTTGGAATTCATTTATTCCTCTCAGGAGTAGCTTGTTTCGGATTTGGAGCATTTCATGTAACGGGTTTGTATGGTCCTGGGATATGGGTGTCCGATCCTTATGGACTAACTGGAAAAATACAACCAGTGGATCCAGCATGGGGAGCTGAAGGTTTTGATCCTTTTGTTCCGGGAGGAATAGCTTCTCATCATATTGCAGCAGGTATATTGGGTATATTAGCAGGTCTATTCCATCTTAGTGTTCGTCCTCCCCAACGTTTATATGTAGGATTACGCATGGGGAATATTGAAACGGTCCTATCCAGCAGTATTGCTGCTGTGTTTTTTGCAGCTTTCGTTGTTGCCGGAACCATGTGGTATGGCTCCGCAACTACTCCGGTCGAATTATTTGGTCCCACTCGTTACCAGTGGGATCAGGGATACTTCCAACAAGAAATAGATCGACGGGTTCGTGCTGGTCTGGCCGAAAATTTGAGCCTATCGGAAGCTTGGTCAAAAATTCCCGAGAAACTCGCTTTTTATGATTACATTGGTAATAATCCAGCTAAGGGGGGGTTATTCAGAGCAGGTGCAATGGACAATGGAGATGGAATAGCTGTTGGTTGGTTAGGACACCCTATCTTCAAAGATAAAGAGGGAAATGAGCTTTTTGTACGTCGTATGCCTACCTTTTTCGAAACATTTCCAGTAGTTCTGGTAGACAAAGAAGGAATAGTGAAAGCCGATGTTCCTTTTAGGAGGGCAGAATCAAAGTATAGTGTTGAACAAGTAGGTGTAACTGTTGAGTTCTATGGTGGTGGACTTGACAGGGTTAGTTTTGGTGATCCTGCTATAGTTAAAAAATATGCTAGACGCGCTCAATTAGGTGAAATTTTCGAATTAGATCGTGCTACTTTAAAATCCGATGGTGTTTTTCGTAGTAGTCCAAGGGGTTGGTTTACTTTTGGACATGCTACGTTTGCTCTCCTTTTCTTTTCTGGACACATTTGGCATGGTGCTAGAACCCTATTCAGAGATGTTTTTGCTGGTATCGACTCGGATTTGGATGCTCGAATAGAATTTGGAGCATTCCAAAAATTGGGAGATCCAACTACTAAGAGACAAGTGGTATGATATTGCTCCTATCTCTTCTCTAATCAATATTAGTACGAAAGCTATCTCTATAATTGTAAATTACGATCGAATCTATGGAAGCATTGGTTTATACATTCCTGTTGGTAGCGACCCTAGGGATAATCTTTTTCGCTATTTTCTTCCGAGAACCACCCAAAGTTCCGACTAAAGGGGGAAAATAATTTTGCTTCTCCAAATCCTCATTCTTTCTATCCCATAAAAGAAAGAATGACCTTCCCCTATAGGGAAGGTCATTCTTTTTTTAGTCCTCGTGATCCTCAAAAGGATCCCTAAGTTGTTCAGAGGGTTGCCCAAAGGCGGTGTAAAGGGCATAACCAGTAAAGCTCACAAGTAAACAAGATATGGAGATGGCGACTAAGGTTGCAGTTTCCATTATTAGGTGATCCCAATATCATGGTATGTTTACGATATAATAACAAAGTTAACAGATCTCAACCAATACAATAGTTTCTATGGCTACACAGACCATTGATGATGATTTCAAAGTCAAGCCAAGACCAAGCCCTATAGGAAAGGGCTTAAAACCGCTTAATTCGGAATATGGTAAAGTAGCTCCTGGATGGGGAACTACTCCTATTATGGGTTTTGTAATGGCTCTATTTGCAGTATTCCTATCTATTATCTTGGAGATTTATAATTCTTCCGTTTTATTGGATGGGATCCCGGTTAGTTGGGACTAGAGGAACTCCAAAATCCGTCCGCAAGCTCTTGAAGAAAAAAAAAAAAAAACTGAGAGATCCAAACCCAGACCAAATAATGGCTTTTAGTTTTTAGCTTATCTTGTTCCAATAGTTTGATCGTGTAATTACTTTTCTCTAAGGATTTTTGGAATATGGGTGTGCGACTTGTTGAAATTGATCCATATTTATAGTACAGAAGACCGATCTGTTATCTTCATCAAGATGATCCTACCTCGTTGGATATTTAATTGATAGAATAGTGAATCTCTAGAGCACGAGGTCTATTATAGATATGTTCCAGGAAGATCTGAACTATGGTTTGTACCTATTATTTCCTCGTCACCAGGCTTCCAATCAAAAATTGAAAAAGATATTTCCTATAATAAATCGAAGGATCTATCCCCCTTCATAATTATGCTGATTATGACCAAAGAATGATATAGTTAGTATCTTATTTTTCTTAGTTAGCATATTTCGTTGAGTGAGCGAAGATCAAAAGGTTATTACCCAGAGAACCTTTTGGGGATTTGATAAAATCATCGGGGTATAATCTAAATCTGAGGTTTGGATTGATTCATCTATTGAGATCTCGACAAGATAATTCCTATCGATCGTCTATATTAGTTCTTTTCTAGAGAACTTCTATTAAACGAATAGGGTAAAAGATCGTTCAAAGGGCCTATAGTGATTTATCATAAGGATGAGCCGACTTGAAATTTTGGCACTATTTGAAATTTTGGCACTATAAAGTCTTCTAATAGATAGAAATGCTGGATTGTTTCAAATCATCCTCATTTCCCTGGCCGATCAGGCAACGAACCATCAAGTTTCTTGATACTTTCTCCAATTTAGATATTCGTGTCCAAAAACATTTGTGTGTTCTTGTTCAAGCCGTATGAAAGGAAATTCTCATGTACGGTTTTCAGAGGGGGAATTTTAGTTTACCTATCTCAATAAAGTATACGATCGGTTCGAAGAGCGTCTCGAGATTCAGGCGATTGCGGATGATATCACCAGTAAATATGTTCCTCCTCATGTCAATATATTTTATTGTCTAGGGGGGATCACACTTACCTGTTTTTTAGTACAAGTAGCTACTGGTTTTGCTATGACTTTTTACTATCGTCCGACCGTTACAGAAGCTTTTGCTTCTGTTCAATACCTAATGACCGAAGTTAACTTTGGTTGGCTAATCCGATCAATCCATCGATGGTCGGCAAGCATGATGGTTCTAATGATGATCCTGCACGTATTCCGTGTTTATCTCACAGGTGGATTCAAACAACCTCGTGAATTAACTTGGGTCACGGGTGTAATTTTGGCTGTGCTGACCGTATCTTTCGGTGTAACTGGTTATTCTTTGCCCTGGGATCAGATTGGTTATTGGGCAGTGAAAATTGTGACCGGTGTGCCCGAGGCAATTCCTGTAATAGGATCTCCTTTGGTAGAGTTATTACGCGGAAGTGTTAGTGTGGGTCAATCTACCTTGACTCGTTTTTATAGTTTACACACTTTCATATTACCCCTTCTTACTGCTGTATTTATGCCAATGCACTTTCTAATGATCCGTAAGCAGGGTATTTCAGGTCCTTTATAGAGAGGAAAGATAGATTAGAAATAACTATTCATAACTTATTGGTCCGAGTAACGACGGTAATATATCATCGCCAGGAATATTTTTTATTAAAAATGGAAATATCCATAGAAAATATGGTCCTCGGATTTCTCCTTTCGATTTTGGAGTATTATTCATCCAATACAAACAAATAATTGGAGTAAATTTTCAGACGGAGAAGATGGATTATGGGAGTGTGTGACTTGAACTATTGATTAGGCCATGCAGATACTTTCTCCGATCTACCACATAAATCCAATAAAATGTGTCTCTGTCCCAATTTCCTTATCAGAAATAGGAAGTTTAGCGCCTGGGTGGGTGGGAAGACATCGGTCAGTTTGTTCCGTTCCAAGAGAATTCTTTCTATGATCGAATCCGGATCAGGAAGGGCTCCGTGAGATCCGGTCAATGGGGTAATATTGTCATATAATAAATAATTAGATCATATGACTTTACTTATCCTTTTCATAGTGGGAAAATGCATCCATTTCCCTTGCATCCATTTCGACGGGAAAAAACTATCGGAGTGAAAGAAGGGATCTAAGGAAGGAGAGAGGCCGGATCAATAACAAGTCAATACCTTGTATGCGAAAAAACTTTTGAGGTCTATTTGTGATAATAAACACAAATTACAAGGACTAAGATGGTCCAAAAAGCATATCGATCATGATCGAATTTGTGAGCTTACTTGGGTAATGAGCATTTAACTGGAATAATTAAATTACCAACGATGGATGATAATGGACATTATTAGTTCCTATTCTTCCAATCCGTCTTCCATCACGGGACAAAGAAGTTATATATACTTCCTCCAGTTATTGTTCGAGCCGGATGATCAAAATTAACATGTCCGGTTCTTTCGGGAGATAGATCCATGGAGATCTACTTATCCCAATAACAAAGAAACCTGACCTGAATGATCCTGTATTAAGGGCTAAATTAGCTAAAGGTATGGGACATAATTATTATGGAGAGCCCGCTTGGCCCAATGATCTTTTATATATTTTTCCAGTAGTAATTTTAGGTACTATTGCATGTACAATAGGTTTAGCGGTTCTAGAACCATCAATGATTGGTGAACCAGCAAATCCATTTGCAACTCCTTTGGAGATATTGCCCGAATGGTATTTTTTCCCCGTATTCCAAATACTTCGTACAGTACCTAACAAATTATTAGGTGTCCTTTTAATGGCCTCAGTACCCGCGGGATCATTGACAGTGCCTTTTCTAGAGAATGTGAATCAATTTCAGAATCCATTTCGTCGTCCAGTAGCTACAACAGTATCCTTGATCGGTACTGCAGTAGCCCTTTGGTTAGGTATTGGGGCAGCGTTGCCTATTGATGAATCTTTAACTTTAGGTCTTTTCCAATTTGATCCAATTGTCGAATAGAAAAATATTCTCATTTTTTATTCATATATCTAGGGAGTAGTTGCTTTAAGACAAATTATATCTCCCTAGATATACTCATCTTGTCAGAGATTTATTTCGAATATTCCATGAAATAGAGATATGTAAAAGATTCGAAAGAAAATTATTCTCATGACTCTCCAGAAAAACTTGGGGAAAGGAAATAAATGAAGAGATGGAATGGAACCATTTAATGAACCTGAAACTAATTCCTGAGTAGATCAATTGCAAAACGTTTTCGTAGAACTTCCAATACCTGTTCAACAGATTCCTTGCCGAAGTGTTCAATTCTCATCAGATCTTCTCGACTGTAATTTAAGAGGTCCAATAATGTATGTATATTGGCTCTTCTGAGGCAGTTATAGATTCTGGGGGGTAACTCTAATTGGTCAATGAAAATATATTTAAATGCTATTTTTTCTTTCGTTTCCCCCGTATCAGTCAATACGTGCGAAAGGGGGAAGGGAGGCATATTAGAAGACCCTTTTCTATTGTTCATTCCATCGATGTTCTGTTCCTCTCCCTGCAGGAAGGGAATAAATAAGTCGATCAAATTTCGAGAAGCTTCGTAAAGTGCCTCTCTAGGAGTTAACCCCCCATTCGTCCATATTTCCAGGAAAAGGATTTCTCGTATTTCATTTCCGCTTCCATAGGAATGAATACTATAATTCGCATCGCGAACAGGCATAAAAACAGCATCTATAGGAAAAATTCCGTCCTGATAATTATTTGGACTATGTATAATATATCCGCGATTTTTTTCAATTTGTAATCTTATATCAGAAGTAATTGATTTAGTAAGTCTAGCTATATGTTGTGTAGTATCAATTATTTTCACAGAAGGTGGTAATCTGATATCTTGAGCAGTTACATTTCTAGGTCCAACGATATAGATAGAAGCTTCTTGGATTCCGTACGAATCACTTCTAAGTACAATTTCTTTTAAATTCATCAAAATGTCATGTACCGATTCTTCAATACCTATTATCGCGGAATATTCATGTTTTATGTTCCCCAATTTAACACGTGTTATACATGTTCCTTCTACTTCTCCAAGTAAAGCTCTTCGCATTGCGATGCCTATTGTGTCGGCTCGACCCTTGCGGAGCGGGGATAGAGCAAAACGGCCATAATGAAGACGCTTACTGTATGCTCTGGATTCGATGCACTTCCATCGTAGTGTCTGAATAGAGACTGAGATTTCATCTCGAATCATACCAAGATTATTTGATCAGATTATTAAATCATTTCTTTCTCTTGAAATTCATTCAATTATTACACACGTCTCTTTTTGGGAGGTCTACATCCATTATGTGGCATAGGGGTTACGTCACGTACAAAACTTAATAGTATGCCACTTCTACGAATGGTTCGTAATGCCGTATCTCTCCCCCGACCAGGACCACTTATCATAACTTCTACTCGTTCCATACCCCGATCCATTAATGTACGAATAACATTTTCTGCTGCAGTCTGGGCAGCAAATGGTGTACCTCTCCTTGTGCCTTTGAATCCACAGGCACCGGCAGAAGACCAAGAAAAAACTTGTCCTCGTACATCTGTAACAGTAACAATGGTATTGTTAAAACTTGCTCGAACGTGAATAACTCCTTTGAGTACTCGATGTTCATTCCTACGTGAACCAATTCTTCTTGTAGTTTTTGACATATTAATCATTATGAGTTCATCAGTTCGAAAAATGCATATCGAAATCTATTTTACCGCTAGATCCGTTCATTGATATAGAGGAGGATTACCCCTGTTTTTGCTTATGTCTCGGATTGGAACAAATTATCATAACTCGTTTCCGTCTACGAATTGGTCGACATTTTCCACAAATTCTACGAATAGAAGCACGAATTTTCATATTTGTGACCCTCCAATTTGCTTATATTACATTTTGTTCCCTGAGAAAGAGAGTCCATTGAATCTATGATTCTCGATCCCCATCAGATGTTCAAAAGGAGTGATTCAATTGTTTGAAGATTTGTTGCTAAGTCTATATATTATACGTCCTTTGCTTAAATCATAAGCACTTAATTCGACCTTGACCCTATCTCCTGGTAGTATTCGTACGGAATTACGTCGAATCCTACCCGAAATATGAGTCAGAATCTGACATCCATTATCTGTCAGAACTCGAAACATACCGTTGGGGAGTGATTCAGTAACCAAACCTTCCGCATGGATCAGATTCTGTTTGTTCATCGAATCTCCTCCTCTTTTGATAAAAAAAATTGACTAACGTGCTCGGATTAAGATGAGATTAATGGTGTCTCGAACCAAACTTGCTCCGATTTTTCATACCATGGGGATATCTTACAGAATCAATATTTTTGGACAAAATTGAGATCAATTACCAAACATAACATAATATTTCTCCTCCAATTTTTTTCTGTCGAGCTTCTCGATCCGTCAAAATTCCTTGGGAAGTAGAAAGAATTACGATCCCCATTCCACCTAGAACTTTTGGAATTTCTCGATAATTGGAATAAATCCTCGAACCAGGTTTGCTGGTACGCTTTGACGTGGTTATATATGTCCTTTCCTTCCTTCTCCGATATTTTGAAGTCGATATAAAAAAAGATTTTTGGCCTTCCTGATGTTCCCTAACATCTTCTATAAAACCTTCTCGTAAAAGGATCCTTCCGATGTTCTTGGTAATATTAGTAGCTGTTACTCGAACTGTTCCTTTTCCTACCATGTCGGCGTTTCTTATAGAAGTAATTAGATTGGCAATAGTATCGTTACCCATAACGAACAAATTCTTAGGAATTCCTGGTCTCAATATAAAAGACATGTTCTATTTTCTTCGAGGAATATGCCTGAGGTGCAATAAATTGATCCATCATTTGATGAACTATCAGTAGAAGATCTCTACAAGATCTATCCGTACTTATAAGACTTCGGGAGCCAATGAAACTATTTTTGTGAAATTCAATTGTCTCAATTCCTGAGCAACCGGACCAAAAACTCGAGTTCCTTTTGGATTTCCTTCCTGATCAATGATAACTGCTGCATTGTCATCAGATCGTATCATCATTCCATTTTCACGTTCAAGTTCTTTACAGGTACGTATAACTACGGCTCTAACTACTTCTGATTTTTCCAGGGGCATGTTAGGTACTGCTTCTTTAATTATAGCAATGATAACATCACCTATATGAGCGCATTTACGATTACTTGCTCCTAGAACTCGAATACACATTATTTTTCGGGCTCCACTGTTATCCGCTATATTCAAATAAGTTTGAGACTGAATCATTTTTCCTCCAAAAGATTTGTTACCTTGGCAGATAACATGAAAAAAAAAAAAAAAAAGAGAAGAAAAGGAAGAGTTCTTACGAACTAATAATCTTCTTCCACCATAAATAGCTTTTTGGTTAAATAGTAACAAATTGAGTACGTATAGGCATTTTGTATGCAGCTATTCTAGCAGCTGCTCTAGCGACGGTTTCGGATACTCCGCCCATTTCATAAAGTATTCGGCCTGGTCTGATGACAGATACCCAATATTCGGGAGATCCTTTCCCGGAACCCATACGTGTTTCCGCAGGTCTCATTGTAATAGGTTTGTCGGGAAATATGCGTATCCATATTTTTCCGCCACGACGGGCATAACGAGTAATCGTTCTTCGTCCGGCTTCTATCTGCCCAGATGTGATCCAAGCCGGTTCAAGTGCTTGAAGAGCGAATCTACCGAAACAAATGCGATTGCCGCGATAAGATACTCCTTTCATTCTTCCTCTATGTTGTTTACGAAATTTTGTTCTTTTTGGGTTATAGTCGATGGTTTATAGTATTTTGATCCCATCTCTAATCCAGAACCGGACATGAAAGTTTCTTCTCATCCGGCTCCTTGTGAAGAATCTATGTCAAATTGGACAATGTGTAGTTAGTTATTAGTTATATATAAATGAGTCTATATCTACGCATTACGCATATCGATCGTAAATAAAATAGAATTTACGGGACGAATAACTCTTTTATTTCAATCCAATTAGATTCTTATAATTTCACAGGCGAATATTTACTCTTCCGGTATTTGCTCCATGGGGTCGACTTGACCTACTCATAGACTCCAATGATATTTATTCGTTTTCGGTTTATTTCGCCATCCTATCCAATGAATGATTAAGATTCCTATAAGATCTTATGCAGTCATAGGTTCCATCGTTCCATAGCTTCTATCTAAATGCCCAGGTCTTCCCTCTGCAATGGAGCTTTCTTTTCATCTGTTACGGAATCAATTTCCTTAGTTTCCATCGACCCGAAGCTCTTTCTCCTTCATAAACTGAATCCCTTCAATCTTGCTTGAATGAATCAGGATGATTCTTATGCTTTATCACACTGCTTTTCGGAGCGGAACCATACAATATTGGGAGAAGATTTCATTTCTCCTTCTTTTTTTTTTTTTCTTTTTCCGCATTACCAAACAACTTTCTCGCTTCACGAAAGATCAAAATCTCATTTTTTATCTCGTGGAAGAAAGTCTTTACGAGGTGATAGTATTTACCCATAGTTATTGGATCTTGGCAATATGAAGCAATGAGTTAGTCTCTAGTTTCTTTATACCAGAGACCAATCCGTTCTTATTTCGAGTTCTCCATAACTCCGGAAAAGAATGAAAAGCTCGATTCCAACGAGTCGCACACTAAGCATAGCACGGTTGGTTCCGAAATGGTAAATCTATTTTCTATTCGATCTTATAGAATTGATGATCCATGACCGGACAGATTAGGAAAAAGACCAATTATTCCTAATCCTCTAAAATCCAAATTTTGATCCCTAAAACTCCATAGATGGTTTGAACCGGATAATAGCAATAATCAATCCTAGCTCGAATTGTCTGTAGGGGAACCCTACCTCCCCTGTCCCATTCGACCCGGGCAATTTCCTTTCCGTCGAGACGTCCTGCGATTTGAATCTGAATACCTTCTACATCTTCCCGTTCAGCCAGTTCAATAGCTTTCTTCATTGTTTTTCTGAATGGAACTCTATTTTCTAGTTGTAGGGCAATATACTCCGCAAGAATATTAGGTTTTCTATAGGGTTTCGCAACTTTTTCTATAGCAATGTGAAGTTTTCGGTCCACAGAATCGAGCATATTTAGTACATCGTTTCTTAATTTTTCAATTCCTTGACCCCTACCTTCTATTAACAACAAGTTGGGAAATCCAATATAGATTTTGACCTGAATCAAATCGATCTTTCTGCGAATCTCTACACGTGCGATTCCTCCATAATTCGAGGAGCTCTTTATATGTGTTCGTACATAGTTTTCAATGCAAGTACGTATTTTCTGATCTTCTCGGAGATCTTTGGAATAATTCCTTTGTTGTGCGAACCAATGGGAACGATCATTTTGAGTTACACCCAGTCTAAAACCAAGTGGATTTATTTTCTGTGCCATACCTATCCTCTTTTTCGGGATTCTATTGACATAATCGGATCATTCGATCTGGAGATTTCTTCCAATACAATAGTTATATGACAAGTGGGTTTCTGTATTGGATAACCACGTCCCTGAGCTCTAGGTTGAACCCTTTTGAAAACAGTACCCTCATTCACTTCAACTCTACCGACGAGTAAATTGGTTTTGTTTAAACCCATATTGTGATTTGCATTCGCCGCCGCAGAATGAATTAATTGTGATATGGGATAACAGGCCCCATAAGGCATCAGTTCCAGTATCATAAGTGCTTGTCCATATGAACGACCACGAATTTGATTAATGACTCTACGTGCTTTATGAGCAGACATACGTATATTTCTCGCCAAAGCTCGTATCTCTGGACCTGAACTATTATTTCCCATTGACTTCACCCTCCCCAATGAATGAAAAGTATCTCTCAATTAACGACGAGATTTCTTATCGTTTCTCGCATGTCCCTGAAAAAGTAAAGTAGGTGCAAATTCCCCCAATTTATGATCTACCATACGATCTGTTACATAAATGGGTAAATGTTCCCTCCCATTATGAACAGCAATTGTATGACCAATCATTGCGGGTACAATGACAGATGCCCGGGACCAGGTCACTATTATCTTCTTTTCTTCCTTTATGTTTAGATTTTTAATTTTCCTCAATGAATGATTAGCCACAAAAGGATTTTTTTTCAGTGAACGTGCCATGATCAATTACCTTTCTTTCCTCTTTTTTTTTTTTTTTTTTTTTTTATGGGTATCCAACCATTCTTACTCACGTCGACGAAGGATTGAAGCATCACTGTATCTATTCCTCTTCCGACTTTTCTTTCCAAGCGCACTATAGCCCCAGGGGGTCACGGGTTTTTTCCTGCCAATTGGGGTTCTTCCTTCCCCACCTCCATGAGGATGGTCTACAGGGTTCATAGCTACTCCTCTTACCTCAGAACGCTTACCCAACCAACGTTTAGCTCCGGCTTTACCGAAACTTCTATTCTTTGCATTGATATTACCCACTTGTCCAATTGTTGCTGAACAGTTCTCAGATATTAAACGAACTTCTCCAGATGGTAATCTTAATGTGGCCGATCGATCTTCTTTTGCGATCAGTTCTGCTACAGCACCTGCCGCTCTAGCTAATTGTCCACCCTTTCCAAGTGTTATTTCTATGTTATGTATAGCCGTGCCTAAGGGCATATTGGTTGAAGTAGACTCTTATTCCGATGAATAAAAATCCCTTCCCAAACTGTACAAGCCTCTCTCAGGGCATACAGCTTTCTGGATGTATATGAGATTTAACTCACATATATCTATTAAATAGAATCGAGATAAAAAAGGGCATCTATTTTATTCTCTATGTCCCGATTCTTTACATCCTAAGTCTCTCTATTCCATCATCTGGCTTATATTCTTCTTTATGTAGCATTCAGAATGAATGACTTTATCAAATTACGCTAATACTTTTGTATGTTATGGATAACGTAGGAGGCATATTAAACATCTTTTTCTCTTCTCTCTCTTTCAACTTTTTTTCCTCTCCCCATCTTTTCCTTTTGGGAATTATTACCACTGTCCAGCTCTGAATCTGCCTCTGACCATCAGATCAAATGTGAGTAACTTGTCTTTTTCGAGGGTGCCTCTATCCCATTTTGTTCATGCTTCGGACAAAAGATCTGGTCCTCTCCATATTATCATATCTTCGGAACCAATGATCCAATATGAACTATTTTTGGATCCAATCACCTGCTGTCATTTATCCTCAGTTTCCCTTTGGGGTTCGTCCCGTAAAAGTATCCTAGTTGGATCAGTGATAGATTTATAGGTTTCGCTGTAAACCCAATCGGTTGCTTCCGATCACGTGAATTAATAATTCAAACCGCACTCAGAGGTAGGGCATTTCCTATTGATATAGGAGCTTTTGGACCAGAAAGAATAGTATCTCCAATCATGACCCCTCTGGGATGCAAAATATACATCTTATCACCATTCTTGTAGTGCACCTTGCAAATGTATGCACTTCTATTAGGGTCGTATTCTATGGTTACAATTTCTCCCAATATGTGTTCCTTATCTCGTCGAGAATCAATTTGACGATACAAACGCTTGTGACCTCCGCCCCTGTTTCTTGCGGTAATAATTCCTCTCCCATTACGACCTTTCCCACAATGATGCTGTCCAGAGGTCAATTTCTTCTGCGGGTCAAACTGCGCTCTTCCATCGAAATCTGATACGGATCTATTGCGTGTGTCCGGAGTGAAAATTCTATATGAACGGATGGCCATTTAGTTTCAATTTGAAAATATTATTGTTCTGAAAAGAGTGGAATAGAATCACCGGTTTTAAGTGTAATAATCATACGTTTACAACGTATTGGATGTCCTATCATTGACCCTCTCTTTCCTCCTTTTTCAGGGAGGCGATAACTGTTCATAGCTATTACTTTAACATTGAAGAAATGCTCAATCCAATTTTTAATCTTTGTTTTGTTCGATTGTGAATCGACGTTAAAAGTATATTGATTCCTTTCTAATAGACGAATACTTTTCTCTGTAAGTACTGGATATTTCACCTCATCCATAAATTTTTATCTCTCCTTTCATTTTTTTCTATCTTTTCTTCTTTTTACCCTTTTTTCCATAATGCCTGTAGCTATTATATCGAATCATATACCAATTCAATTATACAGATATATCATAGGTTAGTTATGGAAGTTATGCACGAACGTAATGCTCACAACTTTCCTCTGGATCTAGCCGCTGTTGAATCTATTTCAATAGGCGGATAATACTCCGATGGATTGTTACCGTGTATTGCTTAACTGAACAGTACCAAGCCTTTCATTTTATTGAAAGGCTTGGTACTGTTCAAATGTTTGTTGTTATTCCTCATCCTTCTTCCCATTCCATAAATAATGGATATGTGCCGTTCCACTGCATCCAGCAGGAATTGAACCCGCGAGTTCGCCAATTATGAGTTGGGCGCTTTAACCATTCAGCCATGGATGCTGGATAAAAATAAGAAAGTACATATTCTATAATATGAGTATAGACAATATGAGTATAGACTCAGATCTGAAATTGGGTAGTTCGTTCGGGACCCAATCACATTCTCTCATACTTTATTCATTTCAAGTATTATAAATAGACATTTGAGTAACATTTCATTGAATGAATTTTGTAATAAGCTATGGACGGACCGAACAATAATATGTGAATCAATTAGAATTGATTGTATTAATTGTTCGGTCCTTTGGTCTTCCACCCATGGTGAGTGGAAGAATGATTAAGAAGTTGACAGAAAAATGTACTAATTTGATCTATTTCAAAGGAGTATATTCATGTTCCTATTTCCCGAATAGGATATTTATGGCTGGATATTCTCATTAATATCTAGCCTCATTCCTAGCTATTCTTGCATCCTTTATTTCCAGAGCTTTGGATTTGGACCCCATTCCATTGGTAAAGAACCGGACTACTAGTTACGAATCAGGTATCGAACCAATGGGAGATACTTGGATCTGATCTAGGATCATTACATGTTCGCTCCAGTTCTTGTTGTTCCTGATGTTGGAACAAAAAATCTCCCTTTATCTATGGGCTATGAGGTCTAGTATATAGGGTATATCCGCATTTATAAAAGCTTCTCTTGTGTTTATTTTCATCAGTTCATGCGTAGCGAAAAGGAGCATCGGAATGGTCTTCGGTTGCGAGTATTCGGGGGGGGGGGAAATGACATAAAGCCAACGAACAATTAATCCTATAAAGTTACCTTTACTCGATCAAACAATCCCGAATCCCCAGGTATTTCCCCAAACGATCCGTCCGTCGAACGAATTGGGCCAGACTCTCCAGTTTATGGCTGCTCCTTTACGGTACTAGTTGTGTTGTGGTTTTATCGAATTCGCTCCATTAATAGATTCGCGATTCGACCCCAATCGTTACGGTCCGATACCAAGATCTGGTCCTGGACGAGCTGAACTGATTGTACGGGAACTGTGACCATGAAAAAGGCTCCTTCTGTAGTGAGATGGATTGGATCATACAAACAAATGCCCGAACCAAAATATGTTATTGCCATGGAAGCATGTACTATTACATAGGAATGTTTGGTACAGACTCTTATAGTACCGTTCGCAGAGTAGATAAGTTAATTCCTGTGAATGTCCATTCGCCGGGTTGCCCACTTGAACCAGAGGCTATTATAGATGTGCTATAACGATACTTCGTGAAAGAAAAGATAGTTCGATGGATATATGAGGACCGAGCTCCAACAAGGAAAGAAGAAAATATTTCACTATAAATCAGAGGTTTCATCATGTTGGATCCAGTATACATACTGGGAACTATGATCAAAAGTTGAGTTATTACATCAATCATCAATCTTCTGAACCTCAATTCGAATATACTTTAGAGATACCCTCCGAAACGTTTAGATTTATTTAAACCCTGCAATCATATATAGATCTATCGTTTGAATAATACTTTTCCATTTCGGTTCGGACGGAATGAATAGATTCCGTCTAGTATCGGAGCCGATTTATTATCCATTAAATTATTCCATATTCCCGGATATGGAATAGGGATGGATTAACGAATCCAAATATTTAATTGACGCATCAGATTAGAAATGATGTATCGCGCACACACCATGTACGAGAACCAAAAGGAGGATCCAATTTCTTTTATACTAGAGCTTATAATAGATTCTATTCCCACCGTAAAATCTTGCCCTCCGAGTTCTCGATCCTACCTTTTTTATATGTAGAGTATCGGGATCCAATTGGAACGGACAGGGAGGAACAATATGAGCAAAGAAGAGGGAGAGAACAGAATAGATTTATTCATCTATCTATTTTGATCGGGGTGTATCCGTATCTACATATAGAGACGTATCTGTCAGTCAATATTAATATACCCATATCCGAAGAGATCTAGATAGAAGAGATAGATGGATATGAATACATGGCATGGATATTGACATCTTGCCAGGAACCAGATTTGAACTGGTGGCACGAGGATTTTCAGTCCTCTGCTCTACCAACTGAGCTATCCCGGCTCTTTCCTGTGGATCATCCTGGTACAGGGTTTTAACTTGTGTCAACTAAAAATAAGGAAGAAAAGGATTTTTCCCAGTTTTGAGAATGATCTTTATTATTTTCGATCTGGAAGTAACTAATATGATAAAAAATAAGCTGCGATCAAATAATTTCCAAATTATCTCATCTATGTGGATCATATATGACAAAATGAATTGATCAACTGATCAACTCAACTTGTCATAAGATGTAAATATTCCTGTTATCATTTCTTCTCTTCATATAGTGAGGTGAAAGAATAAAGAAGTGAGAATGGATTCGAACTAACGGAATTGGATAAGATAGATCAGTCGTTCGGGAACGTGAGTGGGGATAGAGGGACTTGAACCCTCACGGTCTATAAAGCCAACGGATTTTCCTCCTACTGCAATTTGCATTGTTGTTGACATTGACACGTAGAATTGGACTCTATCTTTATCCTCGTCCAATCATTTATTCCAAAAACTGATTCAACTCCCTATCTAGAGTAGATAAGTTCATAATTGGATTACTTAATGTAAAATCATGACTTCAACTCGAATCTGGCATCTATCTTACGAATAAAATGCTTGGAACGATTCAAGTTCTGATCGCGAGTTTTGTTTTATGTTATACAACATTCCCACTTTCGAGGTGTAAATAGAACGTTCTATAAATAGAGTATTGGACCCCAAATGAGATTCATTCGTTAGAATAGCTTCCATTGAGTCTCTGCACCTATCCCCTTCCTATCCTAGGCCTAGGAAAGAAACCATTGTCTCTATGAACCGGATTTGGCTCAGGATTACCCATTCAAAATATCCCAGGGTTCCCTGGATTTGGAAGCTATCACTTGGTAGGTTTCCATACCAAGGCTCAATTCGATCAAGTCCGTAGCGTCTACCAATTCCGCCATATCCCCTTCTCGGAGAACGAGATCATACCTTGATCTAATCCTATTATGTAATCTCCATCAGCGTTATTCCTTGGATATTTGCTCAATATTGGGTGGGAGAAATATCCTCTCCTACTCCCCCTCTCTTGCCATCTCTATCTCTACCCCAATCGAATATGACTGGGAATCATTATATTATTTCTGCATTTTCAATGCAATGTTATTATCCTCCCCTAGTCGATTTGGAATAGTGAGTAAAACGATCGATATCAATGGACCCTTCCTTACTTCCCTTTTCTTTCCTTTGAATCTACATTCAGGTGATGTTCCGTTGTAATTGTAATCTGGATTGCGTCATTGAATCTGATTCGCGCTATAATTGTTAGGATTCCAAAAGAATCTACGGATCTCATACCAATGAAATGAGGAGTTATATTCCATTGAGCCTGCTTAGCTCAGAGGTTAGAGCATCGCACTTGTAATGCGATGGTCATCGGTTCGATCCCGATAGCTGGCTCTTTTCCGTTCCTCTCATTCCCATAATCACAAAGTTTAGGATCAAGATGGAATGGAGAATACTCTTCCGATCGTTCGTCGGGTCCGTCATGCCATGATCACTTACTCCCAACTAGGAACGGGATGAATTATTGGAGCTATTAGGATCTATAACAAATTAGAGAAAGATCTTCGTTCTCCATATCAAAGAATTCCAGTACTCGTACGGGTTATACTATTCTTTCTTCTTTCCAGCACTATTTGTTAATTGAATAAGGAGTTTCTATGTCCCGTTATCGGGGACCTCGTTTAAAAATAATACGTCGTCTGAAAACTTTACCAGGGCTCACTAGTAAAAGACCCAAACACAGAAATGATTCTATAAACCGGTCTTCTTCCAGGAAAATATCTCAATATCGTATCCGGCCAGAAGAAAAACAGAAATTGCGTTTTCATTACGGACTAACAGAGCGACAATTACTGAAATATGTTCGTATAGCTAGAAGAGCCAAGGGATCAACGGGCCAGGTCCTATTGCAATTACTTGAAATGCGTTCGGATAATATTATTTTTCGATTGGGTATGGCTCCCACCATTCCCGGAGCTAGACAATTAGTTAACCATGGACATATCCGGGTCAATGACCATATGGTAGATATACCAAGTTACCCTTGCAAACCCCAAGATGTGATTACTATAAGAGATCAACAAAGATTGAGAGCTATCATTAGGAAGAATATAGATCTGTTCCAGAGGGATAAATTGCCAAATCATTTGACTTTTCATTCGTTACAATATAAAGGATTAATCAATCAAATAATAGATACTAAATGGATCACTTTGAAAATTAATGAATTGCTGGTCGTAGAGTATTATTCCCGTCAAGCTTGAATCGAGAATGAAATGAAAAGGAGGGGTTGCTGGACATCTGGAAATTATGTTCTTCTCCCTTCTTTCTCCCCTCCCCGAAGGGAAATTATGTTTTTCTCCCTTCTTTCTCCCCTCCCCGAAGGGGACATTTTATTATCCTTCCGTACGTTACTGTTACATTATAATCTTGCTATCCACGATACTTTTATTGCTTCTTAAAAAGGTCTTTACCTTTCCCATACCACGAACCCATGTTTGTTCTATTTTCTATATCACAAATAGAAGAAGGAGATTGATCCCGGAATTAGGAGATCGTCTTATTGGGATTCAATAGATTGGAAAAACGATGGATGAGAATAAAATAGATAGTAGGGCGAAAATACGGAAAGAGAGGGATTCGAACCCTCGGTAAGCAGAAGCCTACATAGCAGTTCCAATGCTACGCCTTGAACCGCTCGGCCATCTTTCCTATGAGATCCCTTGGTTCTGAAAATTAGGGAATAGCAAATTCCTTACAAATTATTTTTGTTCAGGTACGATCAGTTTGATCTTGTGGAAATAAATAGAAAATAAATAAAGTAATGATTCAATCCCCCCCCCGGAAAGACGAAAAGACATTTTATCAAAATTCCTCCTATTTAAGGAAATCTTAAATAATCCTTGTTGATCTGACGATCTTATTCGGATCTCCCAATCAATAAATTGAGACAGATTAACTGATCCATTCCATATTATGATCATATATGGATTTGTAGTGATCGTCTTATCAATTGTATAAGAATTAATTCTTATACAATGATCCTATGTCATGATTATTTTTCTCGATATTCCTTTATCTATATCGATATGCGCACACAATTGCTGTGTGGGCATTTCATTCTCATTATGCAATGCTCGATCGTTTAACTCTTTCTTTGTTCGGATCATGATCGAACTGGACTTCTCGAGTTCACCAAATCTAGTATTCTTTCAATACGAATCTTTTTTCCCATTATTATTCATCAATATAACTAATGAACAATTATTCCAAATATTCCCTATCTATTTCCATTTTAAAGAATAAATTGGAATAGATAGAATGAAAACATATTTACGATTGTAAGGAAATCCTTTTTATGGTATTGCGCACCAGAAAAAATTTCGTTCATGGAATCATTTGCGTAAGGGAATGAAGGAAATTAGAAAATCTGTAATTGACTATGCCTAGATCTCAGAGAAATGACAATTTTATTGATAAGACCTTCACAATTGTAGCGGATATCTTATTGCGAATAATCCCGATGGCTCCGGGGGAGAAAGAAGCATTTACCTATTACAGAGATGGTGTGATTTGATATTTTTTCCGTTCTTCCCCTTTTGGGAAAGAAAAGGTATTCGAGAATCAAAATTGGGTCAAAGAAAACTTACGCTCAGTGAAGGTGAGTTCTGGAGATAGAACAATTCCTTCTGTCGTGTATCCCCGATCAATGCAGCCTTAGATGCTTTCATCTCCTGAGGATTTTAGTAACGAGCGAAAGGTTACACCTATGCAATAGGCCTTGCTTGTATAGTGGAACCTATCTGATAGGTGCGCATGGGGGGAGAGAGCACTACGTATGGAAATCGACAACACAAAAGCTTCGTTATAGCTCATATGCATTACCCTTTTCTGAGGGGTAGTGAGAATGGTTGGGACAACAAACATCCATCTCGTTTGTACTTCGGATACCCCTATCATTGAACCATCGGAGATTGTTGAAGTGACTAATCCCCGGAAAATACAGGGCGTTAAGAACAAAGAAATTGTTAGAGGTTCCATTCTTAGTACTAAGTAAGATCCTTGGTGTTTGGAAAAGAATCTTTGCAAGAAGGATGGCTAGAGATTCATTGGAAATACACTAGCCCCTGTTAATTCATAATATTGGGTCAGAATCTCTTTTTTTTTTTTTTCAATTCCACGGATTACTCCCCCCCCGTATTACTTACTGTAAAGAAAGGAGGAGCCGTATGAGGTGGGAATCTCATGTACGGTTTTGAAGCGGAGATCATTTCAATGGAATGAACGACCGTAACGGATGTCAGCTCAATCGGAAGGGGAATATGCGGAAGCTTTACAAAATTATTATGAAGCTATGCGACTGGAAACTGACCCTTATGATCGAAGTTATATACTATATAATATAGGTCTTGTCCATACAAGTAATGGGGAACATACGAAGGCTTTGGAATATTATTTCCAAGCATTAGAACGGAACCCATCCTTACCACAAGCTCTTAATAATACGGCCTTGATCTGTCATTACGTGCGGCTATCTGTACCATAGAATAACTTAGTTAATAACTACTACGGGTAAGGACAAAAGAAAAGGCTTTCTACATATGCACCGTCCCAAGTAACGGTTTTTATCAGCTGTAGCAAAAAGGACATCTCTCATAGGAGCCCGAATATGAATAGATAGATAAAGCCTACATATTCCATGGATAAAAAATTAAATTGATGATGGAAGCACCATAAAGATCAATTATTGAAAGAAGGTTCGGGCTGATACGATCAAATCTGCTCATTGACAAGAATAAGGGATCAACTTATGTAATAAAGTTGATCTACTAAGCTATTGAGCAGCGGTGTAGCATCAGATCCTAAAGATGTGAAGTACTCCGGACGGAAAGTACTCTTAAAAAATTCTATACGGAACTGAGATAGTTACCTTGCAAAAAGACTTTGATTTGGATGATCAATCTGAAGTATATCTCTTTCTATACTTCATCTTTTTGAGGGTAGGAGAAAAGATAGAACCTGATCATTGAATTGATTGGAAGTGAAATCAGAAACTCATGTCATTGACTTTTTCTGGTCCTTTAGTTAATATAAACTCCCAATGAATCATCTTCAATTTCAATCCAAGAATATTTTGGAAATTTGGGTAGAGGACTAAAGAAAAGAATAGTTGATTGAGCCGTATGAGGTAGGAAACTCTCAAGTACGGTTCTAAGGGAAGAAAACTTTTCCAAGTTGACCTATCCCGACCGAGGAGAACAGGCCATTCGACAGGGAGATCCTGAAACTGCGGAGGCTTGGTTCGATCAAGCTGCTGAGTATTGGGAACAAGCTATAGCACTTGCTCCGGGCAATTACATCGAAGCACAAAATTGGTTAAAGATTACAGGACGCTTTGGAGAATGAGAATTTCTATTATAATGAAATCGTTTAATTTCTATTATAATGAAATCGTTTATGGGGAAATCGTTTTCATTATTGAATATCTTATTTTCTCGGAAGAAATGGAATTATTCCAGAATATTCCCCAAAATTAGATTCTATTCCGTCGGCATCTCACAGGAATATATTGACAATATTAAAAAGAATACCTTTTCTGGTTCTGGATTGTTAATGGATCTTCTAAATAGAAGGGTAAAATCCATCCAGAGATGTCTTTCATTTTGATTCATGAATAAAGTTTTATAACGGATGGATGGTCTTTGTTGATATGGGACATACGGAGGAGTATCAATGGATGGATAAATAAATATATAAATATATATATATATTTTTATTTATCCATCCAGAAACATTGTAAAAATCACCGAAAAATCCGTTTTTTTGACCGTAACAGCCCACAGTCCATTGGGCACCTCGGAGATATGTCATAATAAAAATGAACACCTGCTCAGATTGACTCCCATATCATAGTCGCTCCAGTCATAAACTAGAAAATAAAGGGAGAACGAGTTGAGATATCTCTCTCGGAAGTTTACTAATTCCTATTGGCAGGTTTCTTCATATTTATGTCTCATTCGTAAAGGGGAGAATTAAATGATCATTCGTTCACCGGAAACAGAGGAAACAGAAGTAAAGGTCTTAGTGGAGAGGGATCCTGTAAAAACCTCTTTTGAAAAATGGGCCAAACCTGGGCATTTCTCAAAGACGCTAGCTAAGGGACCTGATACTACCACTTGGATCTGGAACTTACATGCTGATGCTCACGATTTTGATAGTCATACCGATAATTTGGAAGATATTTCTCGCAAAGTATTTAGCGCTCATTTTGGTCAACTAGCCATCATCTTTATTTGGTTAAGTGGGATGTACTATCATGGCGCTCGTTTCTCCAATTATGAAGCATGGTTGAGTGATCCCACTCACATCAAACCCAGTGCCCAAGTAGTTTGGCCAATAGTAGGTCAAGAAATATTGAATGGGGATGTAGGTGGAGGTTTTCGAGGGATACAAATAACCTCTGGGTTCTTCCAGCTTTGGCGAGCATCTGGAATAACCAATGAATTACAACTTTACTGCACTGCAATTGGTGCATTGATCTTTGCAGTGTTAATGCTTTTTGCTGGTTGGTTTCATTATCACAAAGCTGCCCCAAAATTGGCTTGGTTCCAAGATGCAGAATCCATGTTGAACCATCATTTAGCAGGGTTACTAGGACTTGGGTCTCTAGGTTGGGCAGGACACCAAATACACGTCTCTTTACCCATTAACCAACTTCTAGACGCTGGAGTGGATCCTGACGAGATACCGCTTCCTCATGAATTTATTTTTAATCGCGATCTTATGGCTCAACTTTATCCCAGTTTTGCTGAGGGAGTGACCCCATTTTTTACCCTGAATTGGTCAGAATATTCAGACTTTTTGACTTTTCGTGGAGGATTAAATCCAGTAACGGGGGGTCTGTGGCTGACCGATACTGTGCATCATCATTTGGCTATTGCAGTTCTTTTTTTGATAGCTGGTCATATGTATAGGACCAATTGGGACATTGGCCATTACCTCAAGGACATTTTAGAAGCTCATAAAGGTCCATTCACGGGGGAGGGCCATAAAGGTCTTTACGAGATCTTAACTACCTCATGGCATGCTCAATTAGCAATTAACCTAGCTCTTTTAGGATCTTTAACTATTGTTGTAGCTCACCACATGTATGCGATGCCCCCCTATCCATACCTAGCTATTGACTATGGTACCCAACTCTCTCTGTTCACACATCATATGTGGATTGGTGGGTTTATCATAGTTGGCGCTGCTGCACATGCAGCGATTTTTATGGTAAGAGACTATGACCCAACTACTCAATACAACAATTTATTAGATCGTGTTCTTAGACATCGTGATGCAATTGTATCACACCTCAACTGGGTATGTATATTCTTAGGCTTCCATAGTTTTGGTCTGTATATTCATAATGATACTATGAGCGCTCTAGGACGTCCTCAAGATATGTTCTCAGATACTGCTATACAATTACAACCTATCTTTGCTCAATGGATACAAAACACTCATGCTTTAGCACCCGGTTCAACAGCTCCTGGTGCAACAGCGAGTACCAGCTTAACCTGGGGAGGTGGTGATTTGGTGACAGTAGGTTCCAAGGTGGCTTTGTTACCAATTCCATTGGGAACCGCAGATTTTTTGGTACATCACATTCATGCATTTACTATCCATGTGACTGTTTTAATCCTACTTAAAGGTGTTCTATTTGCCCGTAGCTCCCGTTTAATACCCGATAAAGCGAATCTTGGTTTTCGCTTTCCTTGCGATGGACCTGGGAGAGGAGGAACATGTCAAGTATCTGCCTGGGATCATGTTTTCCTTGGTTTATTCTGGATGTACAATGCAATTTCGGTAGTAATATTCCATTTCAGCTGGAAAATGCAGTCCGATGTTTGGGGTAATATAAGTGATCAGGGAGTGGTAACTCATATCACGGGAGGAAACTTTGCACAGAGTTCCATTACGATTAACGGGTGGCTCCGTGACTTTCTATGGGCACAAGCCTCTCAAGTGATCCAATCTTATGGTTCTTCATTATCTGCATATGGTCTTTTATTTTTAGGTGCTCATTTTGTTTGGGCCTTTAGTTTAATGTTCTTATTCAGCGGCCGTGGGTACTGGCAAGAACTCATTGAATCTATCGTTTGGGCCCATAACAAATTGAAGGTTGCTCCTGCTATCCAGCCCAGAGCCTTAAGCATTGTACAGGGACGTGCTGTAGGAGTAGCTCATTACCTTCTGGGTGGAATCGTCACAACATGGGCGTTCTTCCTGGCAAGAATTATTGCAGTAGGATAATGGCTAGGAGGATTTGAAAAGCATTATGGCATCAAGATTTCCAAAGTTCAGCCAAGGCTTGGCCCAGGACCCAACTACTCGTCGTATTTGGTTCGGTATTGCAACCGCACATGACTTCGAGAGTCATGATTATATGACCGAAGAACGCCTTTATCATAAAATTTTTGCTTCCCACTTTGGTCAGTTGGCAATAATATTTCTGTGGACCTCTGGTAATTTGTTCCATGTGGCTTGGCAAGGCAATTTTGAAGCATGGGTACGCGATCCCTTACATGTAAGACCCATTGCTCATGCAATTTGGGATCCTCATTTTGGTCAACCAGCTATAGAAGCCTTTACCCGAGGAGGTGCTCCCGGTCCGGTCAATATTGCTTATTCCGGTGTTTATCAGTGGTGGTATACGATCGGCTTACGCACTAACGAAGATCTTTATGCCGGAGCTCTTTTCTTGCTATTTTTGTCTACCATCTTTTTAATAGCGGGTAGGTTACATTTACAACCTAAATGGAGACCAAGTGTTTCATGGTTCAAAAATGCCGAATCCCGTCTAAATCATCATTTGTCAGGACTCTTCGGAGTAAGTTCTCTAGCTTGGACAGGGCATTTAGTTCATGTCGCTATTCCTGAATCAAGGGGGGTGCACGTCAGATGGGATAATTTTTTGGATGTATTACCGCATCCCCAAGGTTTAGAACCGCTTTTCACGGGTCAGTGGAATCTTTATGCTCAAGATCCTGATTCCAGTAGTCACTTATTCGGTACCTACCAAGGGGCGGGAACTGCTATTCTAACTCTTCTCGGAGGATTCCATCCACAAACTCAAAGTTTATGGCTGACTGATATGGCTCATCATCATTTGGCTATTGCAGTTATTTTCCTGATAGCTGGTCATATGTATAGAACCAACTTTGGGATTGGTCACAGTATGGAAGATATTTTGGAGGCACATGTTCCTCCAGGAGGCCGCTTAGGACGCGGCCATAAGGGTCTTTATAACACAATCAATAATTCTCTTCATTTTCAATTGGGTCTTGCTTTAGCTTCTTTGGGGGTTATCACTTCCTTAGTAGCTCAACACATGTATTCTTTACCCGCTTATGCATTCATAGCACAAGACTTCACCACCCAAGCTGCATTGTATACTCATCATCAATACATTGCCGGGTTCATTATGACAGGGGCCTTTGCTCATGGAGCTATATTCCTCATTAGGGATTATAATCCGGAACAAAATAAGGATAATGTATTGGCGAGAATGTTGGAGCATAAGGAAGCTATAATATCTCATCTTAGTTGGGTTAGTTTATTACTAGGTTTCCATACCTTGGGACTTTATGTTCATAATGATGTTATGCTTGCTTTCGGTACTCCAGAAAAACAAATCTTGATCGAGCCTATATTTGCTCAGTGGATACAATCTGCTCATGGTAAGACCTTATATGGTTTCGATGTACTCCTATCTTCGACAAGTGGTCCAGCATTCGAGGCAGGTAAGAGCATATGGTTACCTGGTTGGTTGAATGCTATTAATGATAATACGAATTCATTGTTCTTAACAATCGGTCCTGGAGACTTTTTGGTTCATCATGCTATTGCTCTAGGTTTGCATACAACTACATTGATCCTAGTTAAAGGTGCTTTGGATGCGCGTGGTTCCAAGCTAATGCCGGATAAGAAAGATTTTGGTTATAGCTTTCCTTGCGATGGTCCGGGACGGGGTGGTACTTGCGATATCTCGGCTTGGGATGCTTTTTATTTGGCAGTTTTCTGGATGTTGAATACTATTGGATGGGTTACTTTCTATTGGCATTGGAAGCATATAACGTTATGGCAGGGTAATGTAGCGCAATTTAATGAGTCTTCCACTTATTTAATGGGATGGTTAAGAGATTATCTATGGTTAAATTCTTCACAACTTATTAATGGATACAATCCTTTCGGTATGAACAGTTTATCTGTTTGGGCGTGGATGTTTTTATTCGGGCATCTTGTTTGGGCTACTGGATTTATGTTCCTGATTTCTTGGCGTGGATATTGGCAGGAATTGATCGAAACTCTTGCATGGGCCCATGAACGCACACCTTTGGCTAATTTAGTTCGATGGAGAGACAAGCCAGTAGCTCTTTCCATTGTTCAAGCACGATTAGTTGGATTAGCTCACTTTTCCGTAGGTTATATATTCACTTATGCAGCTTTTTTAATTGCCTCTACATCAGGTAAATTTGGTTAATTCTTATTCATCAATTTCATAAGTGAATTGGATATTATTGTATCAATGACAATGCCCCACAGAGAAAAAGTAATAAACGTAATATTTCTCCATCTAAAATCTGATCTATATTTTGATTCCTGGTAGGTAATAGTACCGACTGAACTATTATGGCGAGAAAGAGTCTCATTCAGAGAGAAAAGAAAAGACAAGCACTGGAACGAAAATATCATTTGATTCGTCAATCTTTGGAGGAAGAAAGCAAAGTTTCATCATTGGATGACAAATGGGAAATTCATAGAAAATTGCAATCTTCACCACGTAATAGTGCACCTACACGTCTCCATCGACGTTGTTCTTCGACTGGAAGACCTAGAGCCAACTATCGAGACTTTGGATTGTCCGGACACGTACTCCGTGAGATGGCCCACGCATGTTTATTGCCCGGGATAACAAAATCGAGTTGGTAGGAAAAAGAAAAAAAAAGTTATTGAAGTTTATTGTGATAATGGAAAAGTACCCCTATCCCTATCCCTCTATATAGGGATAGGGATAGTCTATTCCATGATTGTTGGATGATGTACCTATTCTGTTTATGATATCAATCAATGGTGCGGAGTAGAGTAGTCTGGTAGCTCACAAGGCTCATAACCTTGAGGTCACGGGTTCAAATCCTGTCTCCGCCAGACCAGAACATAAGAAGTATTTTGGTCCGGAAAGGATTACTCCCTCACATTATAAAGGATTACTATCTCATTTAATTGAATGAAAAGTGAAGAAAAGATACGATCAATACATGAACTATTCATTTTCACCATGTGACGGATATGGCGGGTAGCGGGGATCGAACCCGCATCTTCTCCTTGGCAAGGAGAAATTTTACCATTCAACCATACCCGCATTTATTCGTTATGAATATATATATTTATATAATTGTAACATAATATGAAAATACATATATTATTTCCATTCGTAAGTAGATACCATTTCTTAATGGTCCCATTATTCATTCAATTACGAAAAACCCCTCCCTTGAGCACCTTCATTTGGTTCCTCGGGCCTTAAGGGAAAAGGTCTTTAAGAATAATTAGAAAGCCTTTCGGGAGGGGGGGGGAGTTGAAACCTAAAACATCTAGAACAGATCTAAGATATGAAAGAATTAAGGATACCTACAAAAAGGACTGATCCGATCCATAATGATACACCCGAAAATACAACATTTTTGCTACTTGACCAACCATTAGGAGAGGCAAGTGCAACAGGTACACCAATCACTAGTAAAAATGAAATAGCAATTAATGCAAACACAGCCAATTGGAAAGCAATAGTCATGGTTGTGATCTTACAAGCTCCCAACAGATTGAATAGACTATACCATCCGATCCCCAATTTTCAATTCTGATAAAATGCACTACGAAAAGGATTTGACCAGAAATTGATCGAGCTTTTCAAACTTTTTCAAAATTCTATTTGAGTGTGAGAGGAGAGGGAATTTCGTTTCTTTTTTCCATTCCAGATGATCATGGGAAATCATCATGATGTCACAGGTATGGTTGGTCTCGGCCCGACCTTATGCTTATAGTTAGGTATTATCTGAAGGGGTAGAATAGAAGTTTTCTCCGGGAGAGATGGCCGAGTGGTTGATGGCTCCGGCCTTGAAAACCGGTATAGTAAAAAACTATCGAGGGTTCGAATCCCTCTCTCTCCTGTTTTTTTTTTTCAACAATCACATTTATTAGTCCGGTCCAGTACAAAAAAAGAGAATAGCTCGGCTGGATATAGCCGAGCTACAAGGATCCAGTTGGAAAGAGAGTATTTTCAAATACTCCTATCCCGCCGATATGGGAGATGGATGTAATGAAATTGAATCGATTTCTCTTCCATCTGGTTCGATCTCTTGTTTCAGTTAAGAGGAGTCATGAAAAGGACAGGTTCGAAATCACGATCAATTCCTTTCTCAAATCCTGCTGCAGCTGCACGAGCCCTTCCCGCATGCCACAAATGACCTACGAAGAAGAAAAATCCTAGAACGAAATGGGAGGTGGATAACCAACTTCGGGGAGAGACAAAATTCACCGCATTGATTTCGGTAGCTACACCACCCACAGAATTTGAAGAACCTAAAGGAGCATGAGTCATATATTCTGCCGAACGTCGTTCCTGCCAAGGCTGTATGTCCTTTCTCAACTTGCTCAGGTCCAAACCATTAGGGCCCCTTAGGGGTTCCAACCAGGGAGCACGGAGATCCCAAAAACGCATCGTTTCCCCTCCAAAGATAATTTCTCCAGTAGGAGAACGCATAAGGTATTTACCTAAACCAGTAGGTCCTTGGGCAGACCCCACACTAGCTCCAAGACGTTGGTCTCTAACTAGAAAAGTAAACGCTTGAGCTTGAGAGGCTTCTGGGCCGGTGGGCCCATAGAATTCACTGGGATAAGCTGTGTTGTTGAACCAAACGAAACAACAAGCAATAAAACCAAAGACAGATAGAGCCGCTAAACTATAGGACAAATAAGCTTCTCCGGACCATACGAATGCACGGCGAGCCCATGCAAAAGGTTTAGTTAAGATATGCCAGATACCACCGAAGATACAAATGGAACC